AATGTGCCATTTGACCGAATGTGACAGCTAATCAACACTAATTCGTTTCAGGAACAGGAGAAAGGGTCTTTCAGCTAAAGATCAATCTAGAAAGCAGAGTCCAAGGTACATGTGTTAAGCATATCACAACATATGCCAATCAGTTTCTTTCGGGAACATGAAAAAGCCCAGCTAACTAAGTTTTTTAACAAAGATTGGGACCTGAAGTAGTAAAACGAAGAAGAGAAGGTCAACCAAGCGTATTAATGTGGGCATTTCTTCTAAAAGCCTTTCTTAGCTTTATGGCTGATAGCATGAACTTGGTCTTCGTCTTTTTAGACCGAGCGGGAAAGACCAAAGGCAGCGGTTGGCGATTAGATACTTTTTGAGTTCGCTTAGGACATTGCCCGCTTAATATGGACTCTGGCCACGCCTACCGACGAAACCGGCTGACTACTTATCGTGAGGCATCTTTGAGACCGGGTTTCCCTTCTGGGGATCTGACCATTTCATTTGTCTAACTTACGAAAGGGAAAGGATCAGCCTCGCGCCTCAAAGATGATTCAGTGATAAAAACCGTCCTTCTTCTTGAAGGAGCCTAATCTTATGTATAAAATAAGTAAGAGGCAGCCTGCTTCCCAAAGTCATCATCTGCTTCATGGTCAAAAGCGGAAAGAGAGCATCAATTCATGACTGAAAATAAGAAAGATTCATTGACTGGACGACCAAAGCGGACAGGCGCACGGCCGAAGTTCAACTAGGGGAAGATCCAGCTCATTCATTCCTGGTAAGACCACAATCTGTATTGAACCGAGCTGCCTTTTTCATAAACTCAAATGGTCAGATAGGATCGTAACCAAAAGGTTCCCGGCTTAGGTATCTTGGGTATATAGGTAAAGGTACGATAAACTATCCTCCTTTTTCAAAGTCCTTAAAAAAGAAAGAAAGCTGTTCAATTACGATATCTCTTTTGTTGGCAGTTCCAATCTACCAGTGAGAAAGAAAAGAAGGAAAAAAAAAAGAGCCTTTATGCCGACAATGGCATGAAGGAGGTTACTAAGGCATTTCAAAAGACTTGCATCTGATTCAATAGCAGGCAATAAGAGCAGATTCGTGCAAAAGAGCTACGATTATGAGCCCAGAAGGGAGGTTTCTTCGCCAGATAGGAGCTGCGGCAGGGGTCGAGATAAAGATCACGTCGTGGTTTTGGCCCATTTATCCTATTGCTTGCTGGGGCCTTCGCATCGGAGGCTACCAAACCGCTATAAAGGGCCCTTCCTTTGGCATCGAATCGAGCCTAACCTAAAGGGTAGGGTGTCCGGTAGGAGAGGTTTTGAGGGTTCGTCTTGAACTTCTTGCCAGAATGTATCTAAATCAGTAGTGATTTCGATCTCTTAAGGTTAAGGTAAGGTACGTCAGGTCGATGTCTACGCATATAGGGCGTATAGCAGCTTCGATCTTATCTCAGTAATGTCATCCATTTGTTTGAAATGGGAAACCTATGCCTCTTGCTATTTCAAAGAGAATTTCCGACCTCCGAAAGAAGAGGAAATCAAATCGAACCGGTTTTATTGCAGGATCATCCAGGTCTGGTTTGAAGCTCTGATACCACCTTGACAGATACGAAAGGCGTGATCTTCCAAGAGGAACCAGAAAGAACAAGAGAGAGACCTTGCTCGGAGAAAAAAAGATAGTGACTATCTATTGAGCAGGGCTACTGAGTGCTCCACCTTCCTGTAGAGCTTGGCATTGGCCTGCATCCATTCTACTGTTGGTCGTTTTCTAATGAACCTTCCTACTCAACAAAACTTCAAGTCTGCCAAGGGGGATGAAGGGATCCGAATGCGCACCCCCTAATGATGCTTGAATGGGGCAGGGAACGAATGCTGAGTAGAGGGAGAGGAGTAAGGAATGAGATGCGATCCTAATGCTTGGGCAAAGGATTTTGCAGCTCCTGGCTTGGAGGGGAGGATTGAGGTTCACGAATCCCAGGTCGGCTAGGCAGTAACTGCGGACCCTGTCGATCTATCACCCAGTGGGGCATAGATAAAGATCAAGGACGAAATCTCAGTCCCGGGATCCGCGGATCCTTGTTGAGCATTACCCCAAATCATTTCCTCATTCTTTTGAGTTTACTTCATTATAGGACCTGAAATGACTACGACTGATTCATCTCCAGTCCTTTCCGTCGTACAGACAGTGGAAGAACAACTGGCGGAAGGCAGCCTTGGCCCGAAAAAATGAGATTATAGCACAAAGGGGCGCAGAGATTGATGATGATATCCTTTAATGATGTTCATCGGAAAAATCTAGGTAAGACCTGGTTTCCAAGTGGATTTTTAACGTCAGCGGCCTTCAATAAGGTGCTTACCCATTCAAGAGTCTCTTTCGAACTAAAAAAAAGATCCACTTTTGGGTCGCCAACTTCATATCTTTCTTTCAGCCGCTGCTGCTAGCCTTCCTTCCTCGAAATGCTAAGGCACTCGCCCTCCTATTCTTCCTCTCCCTTTCTGTAGTCGAGCCCGCGCTTCTGATCCTCTCTCGATGGAAGTCTTTCTCGCTGATGCCCTGGCACGATCCCCTTCTAGGAAAGGAGCTGTAGACCAGCAGCTACTTTAATAGCAATTCAGAGACATAGGCAATGCCAACTCTCTCAGAAAAGAACTAATAGGCCACTTGGAAGATGATCTCACCAACCTCTCACCACTTAACGAAAGAGCTGCACCCTCTCCCCTTGCTCGAATAAGTAAACTGACTTCTTCTCCCTCAAACGCGCCTAAAGCTTTCTCTATGGTCGACTTAGTAAACTACCTTCTTCTACCGAATGAGAAAAGATTGAATGACTTGCCTCATTCTCTCAATCGATCCGAACTTCTTTTCTGTATTTATTGCCTGATCATCATCCCCGTCGAGGAAGTCAACTCCATCATCTTCTTATACCAAATAGGCCGCATTCACAATGGGAAGAGACATGCCATCCTTCGAAGAAGGGACATACCTTGCACTACCTTTATCTAACCACCTGATTCAAACTAGCGATCTACTAAGACTTTCAAGAACCCGGGACCTCAGGATGCTGTGCCTTGGAAGCAAATCGAATACGCTATTACCATTTTCTTTCTATTCTATGCTTACCCATCAAGAGCTTCTGCTAAGAGCCAAACTGAAACAAAAGGATCAGATTCTCATAGAAGACAACTCAAACAATAAGCTGAACCCCCTTCCAGCCCTTGACTTCTCGCTTAGATCATCTCGGTCGAGCTAGTAAACTCCCTGACCATAGAACCAGGTACTTTCAACATCCCGATATTCCTCTCCCCTTGGTCGAGTAAGTCAACTACCTAGCGGCATCAACAAGAGCATTTCTGGGATAACCTAGGGCACTCCCTTCCCATCTATCTTAAGTTGACCAGCTTCCTTTATCTATTAAGATTTTTCCGGAGCCAAAAAGAAATGTGAGCGATTTTATATCTTATATTGAAAGGCGTTGCGCGTTAGCCTCTTACGTAGGCTTTGAAGCTGTAGCTTGCTGGGGTTCTCATGAACTATCCCATGTTTGCAGTGAAGAAGGGCAAATCCTTCTGTTTTGCCTTTTCTAAGGTGAAGATCAAACTTCCAACCATCATCATATCTTACTAAAAACCCGGCTTAAGAGAGGATTATAACTGCAGGAGCAGAACGGGAGTTTTTTGCACTACTATTAAATACTAAAAGAGGCCTTTCGCTCTATGATCAAGCTCTAGGGCCGGTTGAAAGCAAAGCGTAAAAACTCTTTTTTTAGTAATCGTTTACGGTGGGGGGGAAAGCTGGAGGGGATCCCAGTGGTTAGAGTAACTGGCCGAGAAGGTTAGCGAGGTTCCTGCTATGGTGAAGTGAAAGATCTTTCACTTTAGTGGGAAGAAGACAGGTGGGAGCGAGCGGAGCGAGAGCAAAGCAAGCTCTAGTGGTGGGGTGTTTTCCTGGTCCCATTTCAGTCTTTTTCTTCTCTTCGGTCAAATGAACCAGAGCTAGCCACAAAGGCTTAACCACCAACAGATGCGAATTAGCTCTCTAGCCTAGCACCCTTTCCCTCAAACCTGAGAACAGGCATCGTGGAAGGAAATTTAACTTGCTTTCGGGCGATGTCCTTCCTAAAGTCAAGTAAAGGACCGGATAAGCAGCTATATCGATTCCTAACAGTAAGAGGAAAATCTTTCTTTGCGACAGGTTTGACGTAGTTAAATGATCGACCAAGCCATTCAATGGCATCGGTTTTTCCTATACCTAAAAGACTGGCACCTCCTTCAGATTCTAGAAAGTAGAAGACAAGGATAAACCAGACCTAGTTCCCCTTCTATAAGGCTAGTCTAGGCTAGTAAATAAAGTATAGGATAGTCAAGTCAGTCTCGCTAGTACCTTTTCAATTTGAAGAAAGGATAGTTCAATTCCCACGGAGCGGTAAGCTTTCTCCGCCAGCCTTCTCTCATTTACCTTGTACAAGCCTGACGGGTCGTCGATTCATCGGCAAAAAAATAAGGGGTCCTGGAACTACGTCCCTATAAGCAATAGAGGCCTTTGACTCTGCAGGCTGTCACGGAACTACGTCAGCCGAGCTTTTCTAGCTCTTTTCTTTCTATTTACGAGATAGCTTGTCCTCCTTCCTTTCCTGAGCTTATGTCAATAAAATAAGTCAGTCTACCCCTTTTATTATACTAGGATAGCTAAGCTAGTAAATAAAAAATCCGGCTTGAAAGGACACATCTGCAAGGGAAAGGGCCATGATTCAATAAAAAAAAAGGACTTATTTTATTGCATAACCTTGCTTGCAAGCAAGCTTACTATATCAAGAACTTAGAAAACCGCCTTAACTGAAAAAGGACTAGACTGAACCGTCAGCCTAGGTGGGAGGGCAAGACCCACTAGATCTGAAAAGAGTAAAGAAGTAATGAACTCTGGCTCTTCAGACTGTACCGAGTTGATATGAAGCCTGGCAAGTCCATCTGCGCAGAAATTCCCCTCTCTCTAGCTAGCTATGTCGAAAATCTCTCTTCCAGTCTGACGCTAAGAGGTAGCGATAATCATCAATAAGAAGTCCATTGGGCGTGAGCTCTCTATCCTCCGAGTTGCTGATCTTAAGAACTGCCTGGCCATCTCTCTCGCAAACTACCTTTCTCTAAGCCTTGTCCCAAGCTAGACTCAGCCCATCCCCCATTTAGTTGCTAAACCTAATCCCGTGACCATCTCCCCTCTGCCGATCTTCGTCAGGCCCCCTCGACTTATGATACATATAGAATTCTGTGGAAAGCCGTATTCGATGAAAGTCGTATGTACGGCTTGGAGGGAGGTCTTTCATATCTTTCGAGATCCACCCGGGGCCGGGGTCAAAAAGCCAAAAGAAATGATTTTGTTAGCCCGGAAAACAGATTCTTGAGAATCCCTTGCACGCTCACGTCGAGGTACTATTGACCGATTTCTTGCAACTACAGAGCTTGACTTGCTCAACAAATGTTCGAAGGACCCTAGCCACGAGATAGAGCCGGAGCCCCTAACTTGCAATCAGTATAAAGAGATGTCCCTGCCTGGGATTGGGATGCTATGTCTCTTAGATCCCTACCTTTCCCAGCTCAGAACGCTAATCGAAATCAAAGAGAAAAAAGCTCTTATTCTTGAATGTTAGTCTTCCGCGACATGGAAGACTTTTTTTATGGTGGAGATGAGGCATCTGGGGTTGTGGAAGCAACAGACCCGTGCTGAGGTAGAGGGTCCTTGAAAATCCCCACGTTTTTATTGGGGTTTGATGGAGCATCTTCTTGAGGCACTGTCATTTTGATCTTGTCTATAAGATCTTTGATTTTAGCTACAAAAGGCGGTGGGTGAGAAAGCTGCTTTAGCCCACCCAGAATAAGAGGATACTTCTGAGATAATTGGAGTATAGGATGATGATGATTATTCCATGGGCTCGTTTGAACGAATTAGGGCTTTAGCTATAGGGAAAGGGAATAAGCGTACGGTAGATAAGGAAATTCCTTCTTTCCTGGCTCTCTTGGGAACGGGACTCCTGGGAAGCAAGTCCAGTTCAAGGACCGCAGAGACATGCGGGTAGGACCAGTGCTTAAACCTCTTCCACTCCATGTCATTGACATACCGTCCTCGTTTAATCTGCTCTTAGGAAGACCTTGGCTGCATGAAAACATGACTGTATCATCAACAACTCTTCAATGTGAAAAATTCCCATACCGGGTAAATAGCGGCCGAGGAGCTTCCCGCCTATCGAGGTCCAGAAAACGACAAAATTCCGCTAATCTTCTCAGACTAAGAAGCTGCTAGGTCCTAAAAGCATCAACAGGAAAAGCAGTTCAGCAATACAATGGAAGCCAAATAAGAATTGGCTCCGAACGGAAGGCGAACGGTACGACCGGGGAAGCCTGGGATGGAATCCAATTCATTCTTTTCTTCTCTCTTTTTTCTAATAGCTATAAAAGTATAAAAGAAAGGAGTTGCAGCGAAAGAAGAGTAGTTTGGTCCAAAGCTAGCCGATGTGACGGCTACGGGTTGGCTCGTCGTTTTCATGTTTGAAAGTTTTGTTGGTATGTGCCTTTAATCCTAAGGAATATCAAGACTGTTAACTGTTAAGCGTCACTCGAAGCTTTTACTCATCTTCATTCCCTTCTGTCGCATCAAAGAGAAGAGCGCTCGTCGAATCCATGTGGGCTTTCTGCTCAGGATGCTTCCTGCTTCATTCTAAAGTGAAGGTCCCTTCCTATTCCGATTCTTTTTCTATTGATTCTTTTCCGATCGGGCTCTATGTGTCTATATAGATCCTGTTCAGGGATATAACTCAAAAGTGCAAAAGCTCTATTTTCCTCTGCCATTCTATGAGTCTCTTCCTTTTTGCGTATGGCATCGCCACTCCCTTTGGCAGCATCCACTAATTCGGAACTGAATTTTTAATTTCGACCCGGACGTTTTCGTCCTAATAACCAACGAACGGCAAGTGCTTTTCCTTGTGTGGATACTATTGAAATAGGTACATCGATGAGTCGATCCGCCTACACGTTTTGCTTTTACAGCGGGAGTGACTCCACGTATTGCTTGACGTAAAACAGATAGTGGTTTAATCTTTTTTCGATAGAGAATTGGATAAGCCAATGATTCCGTGTTTCAGAATACACCAACAACTAATCGATTACGAGGATCGGATTTTGCAGTTAGAAGAACTCATCTTCTTTTCTTGACAATTGAATGCACCCCTATAGCCATATATTTAGTAATTCCTGAACTCGTTCTGGAAGATTGTTAAGGGTGCTTTTACAGCTCAAGCAATAGGTGTAGAAAGTCAATCCAGTACTCGAAGTAGGGCGTTTAGCAGCTAGTCATTCAAGGTATAAGAGAAAATTCATTGAGCTCGACTCAACTAAACTAAGGGGAAGCGTGCCAAAGGCTGTTCTTTAAACGATCGGGTCAAAGGAATGAGCCTATGAAGGCAGAGGTTTGTTTACCAGCTGTATGTAATATGAGTGAAAGCAAGGACAAGGACCATGAAGCCAGGACGCAAGGAAGCGGTAGAGAGGAGTGGGTAGAAGGAAGAGAGCTTCTAGGAATAAGTCAACCAATAAGGTGCAAAGCGCATTCTTTTTCGATCCAGGTAATTCATTGAGCAAGGTAGGACTAGCAGGATTATGCTATTGAACTAGAAATTGATATTACAGGCACTACTTTCAGGCAGTAGGTGAAAGGGTAGAAGATCTTTGCGGGTTGAGGCTAGCTCTAAGAAGAGGTTTGGGAGTAGTTGATAAGCAGAGGTTGCTTGGCATTCTCTCAATAGAAGGAAGCGGAAATGGTCAAACTCTAGGGTAGGGGCGAAGTAACTAGAGATCTCACCCAGGAATCAAACTTGGTTGGTGCTTACAGGAACGGAAGGAAAGGCAATAGCAAGGCTTCTTAATCTTACGGTTCACTCACTTGCCTGAGGAAAATCCCAGCTGGATCACATCACTTTGGCAAAGAGGGTGTTAAGGTCGGTAGCTGACTTGGATGAGTTCAAGAAGAAGAAGGGAGAAGTCGCGGACATTGACAACCCGGCGGAGGGACCATTCCGCGGGCAAGAATTTCGGACTGGATTCTGACTGCCTTCGTTCATTTTCTTCCCAAGAGTTTCTTTTGACTCTAATCCGGCAGCTGTCGGTCGAGCATGCTCAGTTTCATCTCATTCCTCAGTCACATATGGCCCGAAAGGGCATTCTCAGTTCTAAAAAATGGAAGTGAGGGACGCTAAGAGAATCAATTCTTTGATTCACTTCGCCTTGAAAAGTCCGTTACAGGAAGTGTTACAAGCGATTGAAGACCGATGTCCGGAAAGGGAATAAGTCTTTCAAGGACCCGGCTTCGTGTACGAGAAAGAGGAGAATCAAGGGCATGCCCGAGCCGAGCCCCCTCTTGATTGGGCCAGAGGAGAGTCACTCTTTCAAGCAAGGATGCTATGACCTCAGACTTGAGATCGATTGAAAGATATAGTTTTGAATGAATCAAATGTCATCCATCCCGCGTTTTGGGGCTGTCATAATGTGACAGTTTCGACTTCCATCGGTCGACTTCTGTCGGATCTGTCTATTCCGTTTAGGGAATGGGCTTATGCCGACCTTTTTGAATATCGGTAAGCTATCCTTAGTCAAGCTCTGGAAGTACTTCCACTCATACATATGAGTTTAGGTTTTTCTTCAAATCTCGTATTGAAGGTGCAAAATCAATGGCAGCTGCTTCTGCTACAGCTACAATGGGTTCCGCCTCTTTGCTTTCTAGTGCAGGAATCCGTAATCTCGTGCTGGGACTCTAGCTAAAAGCTAATCCGTTCTCTTGCCCTCATCCAGTTACGAGTTGCTAAGCTACTGAGGAATCTAGCTATGAGCGATCCCGACTCTCGTTACTAAAATCCAGTTCGTGTCTAATCTCTAGTGTTTCGTTCTTGTCTTATTAATCTAATCAGCCGGGGATCAAGAAGACCTTCTTTTCGGTGTGCTTTAGCCAGTAATGCAGCTGGAAATAGAATGGAATTGCCCTTGGCTGAACCTCTCTGCCCTACCACCTTCTTTCTGAATATCGAGCTCCCGGTCTGATCTGACGGTTTTTTGCTCTTCTAAGGAAAGTCGGAATGGCAGCTGTGAATTCATTATTTGAATGAACTGTACTCTCGATTCCCTTCCATAATCTGTCTTTCAGTGCGCCAGCTCATTAGCATCTTTATTACGTTCAAGAAGGAGGGAGGTAGACATACTTTCATCTGGACGGACGGTCTTTCACCAACGTCGAAAGATTGAATGCTGTGAGATAGCATATCGAGAAAGACCCAACCCGACGGGTCATTCCTTCTCATATCGATTGTTCCGGTCGCTTCCCCGGATCTACTTCTTTGTAATCCAGCCACTTTACAATCTTCATGATTCAACCGTCTGCCCTCCTGTCTTTCCTCTCTCAAAGGGCGCACGGACTATTCTCTCTTAGCAACTACCCGAAAACCGCTTTCCTTCCTCTCTTGCCGGTGTCAAAGTCAGTGCTCTTTTCTTCTCTTCAGAAACTTTAAGCCACAATAAGGTGAAGTTATTCACTTTGATTCCTGCACCTCTTTTGCTCCGTTTCTGATCCGAGAAGGCTGCTAAATTAGAAAGAAGGTATAGATGGGAATGATATTGGTCAAACAAAATGGATGTGTTATGTTAGATTCCGTCAGTGGATGTTTCCAAGTTTTCCTTTCCTTCGCTTTCTCTTAACTGACTCTGAGACTCAATCGTCTGACTTGGATTCGCATACTGGGGTAAAGGTGACCCTATCCTCTTGTTGCCTTAAGGCTTCCTTTAGCTAAGGTTTTTATTCCTCACTCATCAAATCAAGTAGACAGACTTCTAGATGACGTGGCCCTTTCCTGACATCATCACACCCGGGATGGGGATCCGTTTTCAAAAACAAAAAAGAAAGGCAATAGGGGCAGCCTTACTCGTGACCTCTCGCTCCAAGTATGGAGCTCGTACCCTACGGTCGAGCATCAGAAAGAACCTCCCCCTACCTACCTAAAGGGTACGCATCTCCGTAAACCTTTTAGTCGAGCCACATTCTGAACGTTCCATGGACTACTTACTCCATCTGGAAAGGGCTTTCCGCCAGAAGGGAGGTGAAATGCTTTCTTATCACAGTGGATATGACTGCTTTCCTTTCCCAGAACTCTATCCCGTGATCCGCAAAGGCCTCTCTTTACGAAGAGTGCTCACATAAGAGAAATTGTACATGCAATTTCTCTTTATCCCAAGCTGTCACACAATCCTTTGTTCCACTTCAAAAAGAAAGTTTGATCTTATCTTAGATCGATATCCAGTAGTAGTATAGTGTAAGGTAGGGTTGGGTATAACAGGACTTGAACCTGCGACCATTAGGTTAAAAGCCCAATGCTCTACCAACTGAGCTATACACCCTAAAAAAGATGTAGGGGGACGGATTGGTGCGGAAAAGAGGGCGGCCCCTCTTCTTCTCATCATAAGGGGCGTCGGGCTCTAAAGCCGGCCTTACTCAACACGTCACTAAGATAAGAAAGGTTGCTTGTTTCCACTCATTGAGGATTATATCTAAAAAATAAGGTCAACGGGGGATACTCGACGTTGCTCTCACTGACACCATCTACGAGAAGGTGAGGTCGTCTTTCGCCGCCATACGGTTCGCCTTACCTTAAATTAAAGACGGAGAAGGGGAGGAGCGGTTATCTATGTAATTACGGTCTTTGTTTTGTTGGCCGTTGTTCCGGTCGAGCACTCTCTTTTCTTAAAAAAATTCCGTCTTACCATGACTCCTGACCAACCCGCGAAGGGTTGTGAGGTTGGATCAGGTACGATACGAAGAATGAATCTATATCTGTGTACGGAAGGCCGGCGGCCGCGTGACTGTTCGAGCGTAATGCAGTGGTGGTTGGTTCCGATTCGACAAGGGTAGAATGCCTGGTCGAAGGTCCAGTACAGTAGGTATCAGGCGTGTTCGTTTTGGCTCCCGAGCGAGAACGAGAAATAGGCACCATCCTTGCTGCTACGTACGTTGACCTTTTCGGATTTATCCAATTGAACCCACAATCAAAGGAGGACCACATGGGGCTCGACGAAACAGAAAGTATCAGCATTAAGAAACTTCTTGGGGTTAGCAGAAAGAGCCGGCATTCATTTCTTCATTCATATTCATAGCTGAGTCTACTAAAAGAGGGACCAGCCTCATCGTGGTGATTATAGGACATCTCTGATCGTTCACCTCTAATGTGACACGTTCCCTCTCAGTTATATACGGCATCAGTCGGCTAGGGAGCGGGTCCCTTCTTTTCTTCTTCCGGGGAGGCAAAGTCGTCCCCTCTACTGATCGAACCCTCAGTTCGGAGGTCTTCGTCAACATGTTACGAGGCTCCAGTCTTCGGCGGGGCATCATTACTTGACTTAGAAAGGCGAACGGCAAGGGAAAGCGCAGTGCGCCTGGTGCGCTTTCTTTTTTCATGATATACCAATCAGAAAGAATGGAGGGCCTACCTACGTGATTGATAGAATCACTACATAGGGGGGGCACTTGATGCGGGAGAGGCATGAGTGCAGTTCGATCGTCGCGGTGTATTCGTTTGTAGTGAGTAGGGCCTGCCTCTTTCTCATCAGTTCGCCTCCGCTCTATTGAGCGGTCTCCATTCCTACGGCGGTTTTGGTGACGTCTCGGGCCGGATTGACTAACCTAACCCTTAATTGACGTGACGCCATAGTTGGGTGCTCTGCTTTAGTGTAATTGACGAAGGCTAGGCTAGGTTTGGTACTACCCAAATGAAAAGAGATGGGGGTCGATAGTTGGCAAGGAACTGGATCCCCCCAAATAAAAAAAGGGGCAGCTGCGGTCGAACTCTAATTCTAGAAAGAAGTCGGGGCCCTTTTTTACCAAGTCTACCGGATATAAGATGATAGAAGGCGCAACGGTAGTTGCGTTGCACAAGACGGCGCCGTCTCACTTCGAGTTCCTTCCTTCGAAGGTGAATCTGATGAGACGCTTCGGCACCTACCAAATAAAAAAAAGGCCTGCTAGGTGATCGAAATCGCTCAGGTCAGTGAGGACTCACTCACTCACCTACTCCTTCTAATAGTTTCTTCTATCTACGGAATTCAAAAGGCGACCCGCCGCGCCGGGCTATAAAAATAAGATACAGCTGTTGTACTACTTGACTAGTAAGAAAAAGCTTACGTAAGAACTGGAAGACTCTTGTATGTACAGTAACCCTTTCTTCTGCTATTGGTGGACTGTTGCACAGAAAGGCCGACAGAAGCAACGTTTTTTAGCGCGCAGCGCTTAGCTTCTGCTAGCGGCAGGCTAAAGGCTATGAAATAGGTTCAGTTGGAAGCCTAAGCCAAGAAGGTATGAACGAAGTGACGGATGAAATTCCTTTTTGAGCCCTACCCTAACCTAAGATCTCCGACTTATGCTCAGTTCTCCTCGGTCTCGATCGATTACTTTTGTTTTGTTTTGGTTAATTTAGTAGGTGTCGATAGCAGCAGAACCCATTCTTTGGTCCATACCACGAAAAAAAAAGTATGCCCTTTATTTCACTAGATAGCTGACGGTCCTGTTATACCGTACAGACGCGTGCTTGTCCAGTTTTTCAGGGATGGCTTCATCAATAACATCTGTCACCGAGAAAGGCTTTTACATGGATGTATGGGAACCAAGGGCTCCATTTAAGTAAGCCCGCAGCATCACTACCAGATTGAAAGTCAGGGTCAGTTCTAGGTAAAGATCCATAAGCACCAGTCCCAGCTCCTTAGCCAACATAGCTAGATCGAGTGTATTCGCTCCCCTCAAGGGAATATGCACTTATGCGCCTACCTTCGCTACTGGGACTGAACTTGATCTATTCCATAAATAGGTGAGCTTAGTGCTTAAACCAAAACAGCTCCTCAAACTCCTGACTCTGGCTCTCAAAATTGAGTCTATATGAGGAGGTGCGATTGTTGTGAACAGGTTGGTTGCGGCCTCCTTGTTGGCGAGAAGAAGGTCGTCGTCCACGAGCTGTAAGAATGACATGTTTGGGAGTCCCTTGAATGGATTCGGGGGCAACACCCGCGCTGGCTTCGCTTTGAGACTTGGATCCTTCGCTGGTTAAATCCTCGCTGATCAAACTCTTCAAGGAGCCAAGTAAAACACGCTTTGCAAGCCGCGAAGAACCACTCGAGGTAGAAGCTGTGGCACCAAATAAAATTGTGGCTGAGAGAGAAAAGGCATGTCAGTCAGGAAAGAATGAAGTTAAGAAAGGTGTGGTTAGATTAAGTGCCAAAGGTCTTACCTGAGGGAAATCACTGGATTTGAAAGCAGATGTAGGAGTCACAGCCGGAGTCCCCTCACCAAAAGTGAGGTAGGATCCACAGAGGTCGAAGCCAATGGAATGGGAGTAACAGGGGTGTAGGAGCTACTTCCAGCTTTCAAGACGGGGCCCTTAACATATTCAAAAGCTCCTTCAGGGGAGGATTCACTTCAATAACTCCCGTCTTCAGAGGAGCCATCTTGGTCACCATCCCCTTCTGGTTTAATAGAGACTCTCTGTTTACCACCTGATTCGATTCTTTTTGGATGGAATTGTCCTATCCTAGGTCAGGTCAAATAGAGCTTTATTAGAATTAAAAATTATAGCCAAGGAAAGATGTCCAATTTGACACCGAATTAGGTTAGGATAATGAAGCTTAGCTAAGTGTCCGCAGTCCGACTTGCTAGGCTCTCCTTACAAGTCAGAACGTATACCGGAACAGGTATTAGGAAAAACCCACTATTTAGCGACATTGAAGATGAGGAAAAATCGTAAGTAGTGGTTTGCTTTAGTGCCTTTTCTTAAGTTAGCCTTGAAGTGATGCTTTAAGAAGGAGAATGACTAATAGCTGCTGCTAAGCCTTTCCACTCTCAATACCAACTACCAATGGGCAAGATCTTTTTCTAGGAATACAAAATGAATTCTCGTAGATCGGGGATCTTTCTGTACTTATAGCATTTATTTGAATTCAAACAATCAGGATTGATTGCCTGCTATTCCTCACATTGGTAAAGGAAGAGAAGAAGATTCAGCGCATGCAGACGATTTGGCGCATTCCTTTTATGCCGGGCTCGAACTCTTCTTTCTATGCAACTTGCATAGTCTCAAACTTCTTTCTCAAAGGCAAATGGTAAAAGATCTGCCTGCCATTGGAGAATGCAGTGGAGTGTGTGAAGGGTGTCAACTTTTCAAGATGGCTAGAAAATCCTTACCATCTGCCATCTGGCACAGCCAGGAGAGCTTCACATAAGCTGGAACTGGTGCATACTGACGTCTGTGGTCCCATGAGGACTCCCTCTCTTGACAACAGCAAGTACTTCATCCTATTTATTGATAACTTCTCAAGAATGACTTGGGTGTACTTCTTGAAAGAAAGATCTGAAGTTTTCAAAACAAAAATGAAAGAATGCAGCTGAGAAGCAAAGTGGCTGTCAACTCAAAGCCTTAAGGAGTGACAGAGGCAAGGAATATACTTCCAAGGAATTTTGTTTTGTGATGATGAAGGTGTACATCACCAGCTTACTGTTGGCTATGCCCCTGAGCAAAATAAAATGGGGTGGCTGAAAGAAAAAACAGATCTGTTATGGAAATGGCTAGAGCTATGTTGCATGAAAAAGGCCTTCCTAACAAGCAGAAGCTGTCTATACGGCAGTGTATCTGCAGCACAGAATTGCCACTAAAGCAGGCAAAACTCTCTTTTTGGCTTTTCACTGAAACTAAGACGCTTAAACATAAGGTAGGTGCTTTCACTACGCTTTCGACATTCCCTTCCGCTTCCCTTTGTGGCCTATCCCAGACAGCTATGGAAGCCTATTTACTCCCTTCTTACCATTCTTTAGTAGCCCGAGATGAGTTCGACACCCGAAGGAGACAGCCCCTCAGAGATTCATGTGAAATGAAACCTGTTCTTGCAAACAGCCTACTCGTGCAAAGACAAAATTTCCCATCCCCTGCACGAGATTCGACAGTTGCTCTAGAAATAGTAAAGCCGATCTTCCTAACATTGCCATCTTATTATACGATGCATTAAACCTCCTCTTGGGCCCTTTTTATTTGAGTTAGATAATGCCCTACCCTAGGCCTTCGATGAGACTTCCCAATGGTTTAGTTTAAAGAGCTTGCCTTACCTTAGCGCCTTTCCCTTTTCGGCCTAACGAGGGCTTTTCTTCCAAGCAGTCTTTAATCACTCGGGTGAGAAGGACTAATTTCCTTCTATTGGGCAATATCAATAGTTCAGAACAGAAGTCGACATGTCTCGAATGGCTTTGCTGGATCTGGATTTCCCACCACTTCGCGCCCTTCCTGCTTTCTGCTGTTATCTTTCTTGCTTGAAACTAAGGGTCTGATATCGCTCCTGCCGCGCCATTCTTGTTGCGAAAGAAATTCCGAAACTGAAGATAAGATGATTCTCTGTCGGATTCGGGCTTAGAGTAACTTCTCTCACATGAAAAGACGACATAAGGGATGTGTCGAGATGAGATCACTGGTCTCTTCTTTAGAACAAGTTCCGTGCTTTTCTTCGATCCCCTAACCGAAAGCTGCAGGACAAGAGCCCATTCTCTTCAAGGGCGAGAGTTGCAGACCCTATCTTAGTCCTATGGGATGCGGGGAGCTTCGCTTTCATTTGGCAGGCACTCTCAGCTTAGGGAAAGCGTCCGGGGACAGAGAGGTCAGGCGGGGATAGAGGGGCCAGGTCTCTTCCGCTAGTGATCTCAGCAAGAAAGCCTTTAATTGAAATTGATGCCGTTGGTTGCTTCCAAGCAAGAAAAGGGCTGCGCGAAAAGGCTATAGGTCATCGGCGATGTGACATGACAACCGGGGAGACAGGAAGCGAGAAAAGTCCATAGCTAGTCGCTGCTCACCCCTTGCTTGTTCGATCGGGGAAAGAGTACCAAACAATCCGTACCGGGGAATACTTGAAGAAGGAAAAGCTTCCTTAGCGAAGCGGGAAGGGAAGTCTCGAGAATATGGCTCCTAAACTTTTGATTCCCACTTTAGCTGACAGCTATGCGGTGTGGAACAGCCAATTCCCTGCTTGGAACTAACGATTTACCCATAGGCACTCTTGCTTCCCTCTGACTGACGGGATAGTTTTAGTAGTTGAATGAATTCTCCGATTCACCGCTAGGGACTGTCCTTTCTCCGATTTCCCGATGCACCACTTCCATCACTACCGCTCCTATTCCCCTAGGACAGTTACCAGATTAGCACAAGACGCATAACAGCCAACAACTACCGATGTGGATCGTCACTGAGAATCGTCAGATCTAGGAGGCAAACCACTGCCATAGCACCGATCCCGACTTCTTTCTTCCGGTCGAGAAAGTAGATCTGGTGAACGAACCAGACAGAGAAGTTGCACTTCCAGTACCAAGTTCATATTCTAATCGCAGGATCTACAAACGAGACTGAAAGTCGAAGTGGACTACAACTCGATCTCGTGATTGCTCGGGTCTTGTAACATCCGGTTGCTGCCTATTTTACTAAGGCTCTCTCTTGACCGGCTTGGCATTGGGGAGCGAAGCGATCGATCTTGTTTGACTGAGGTGCTCACTGGGTCTTTCAGATTGGTAGCTTCTTTCCCGTCTTGGTCCGTGTCGAAGAGAAATATGGAACCCATCAATGCCCGACCCTAGACTTGAATGAAGCAGCCCGGCTTGGAGCCCTATTTTGGTTATGGGTATCGTGTAGATCCAGCCAAATCCCATATTAGAGATAGAGACATTGGGGCACCCACTAAGGTAAGGACCGACCCTTCTCTTCTATCTATACGTGGGATACATTCCCTACTGCCTTCTTCCCAAGAAATGAACAAGCATCGAAGGCCATTAAAAGCCATGGTACTGAGATCCACCGCTCACCCAACTCACATGGTCGAATTCCTAGGGCGGGCCACACTATAGAATGAAGAATTAAAATTGCTAGCCTTTCTTATTTCACATTCCACGGGATTATCCTGGAGCATCTTTTCCGAGGCTTCTTTCTCTAAGAGCGCATGCCGAATGGGCCCAATTATGCACCTGGCTGCCTTATTGCAAAACCCATCAATCCCCGGAGGTTGGTATACGAAATACAAAGAAAGGCGGTTCTGTTTATTGAAGAAAGTCCTTTTCGGGCTAAGGTCGCCGTAGAATCTCTGCTTTTCCGTAAGGAAAGGATACAAGAGTAGGCCAAAAAGCGTTAAGCGGAGAAGGGAGAAGCTTCGTAAAGTAAAGCGGAGCTCCTAGCTGGCCCTATCTTGCACGTTCCACTAACCGCTATCACAAACTTTAGGAGAATTCTGACTCTAACTTGACAAAGAGTCAGATCGTCTATATAGACCTCAAGCTAGAAAAGACAAGAAAGCAATACGCGCGAAAAGAGAAAGTCCGAAATCATTATGTTCTCAAGGCCGAAGGCCAAGTCAAAGACAGAGACCGTGCCCCTTTCTATAGGGGCACCTCTGAAGAGGGTGCCGTCCTTCCACTAAGCCTTCCTACCTATATTCAAATCAGTACAAAGGCAAGTATGGAGGGAAAAGGATAAGGAAAAGATAGACTATGCCACATGGCCGCTACAAATAAAAGAAAAGTATTATGCGAGTGATACCAATCGGACACACTTGGAAAAAAGGAATCATCAGCTAATAATACAGCTGGATCAAAGGAAAAGAAGTGAAAAAGCAGAAAGAAGTCAATGTGATAAAGCAAAAAAGGTAACGAGGCGACCGGAGGGGAGAAAAAGAAGAAAAGGGATGGCAAGCAAGTGAATGTGATACCGCCCTTCATCTTGACACTGAATCTTGATCCTAGAAGGAGAAGGCTCCCGACTAGTTCTTGCGGAGATTCCCTGGGAATTTATTTATTTTAAGAATACGTTCGTATTTGATTCGAATTTATCTTAGATTCCACCCGGCCAACGTCCTCGTGAGGTGAGTGAAAGACGAGGAAATGCCGATGCCATTCAACTAGCATCTCGTATGAAGTCGAAAGTCAGTAGCGTGGCCTTCCCGTGCGCGCTCATCCAATGTCGGTCGTATAGAGTGGTTTGGCTTAAGACTTGCTTCCCATGGTGCCTTTCTTTGCCCCAGGATTTATTTTTGCATGGTCAACAAAGGCTCGGGCTCTGATATCAATAGCAGCCAGCCAGTTAGTTGAACCAATGCCAGTTGACTGTGTCAAAGAAATAGATCCAATTTCGAGCGCGATCACAGAACCACTACGGGATAGTCCGTAAGACAAGATCGGGATCCAGATTCATATCCCTCTTCCACTAGTGAAAGACCTTTCAAAGGAAAAGGCCGGTACCAACTTCTAATTTTTCTACTTAGTCAACTAATCGACTCCATCTCCCACTCCTGGTTCTATCAAACCAGACACGGAATACCTGGAAATGAATAGCTGACTTCAGCAGGCATAGAGACCATAGGCTTTCTCTCTGTCCATCGATCCTTCTTTCCATGCTCCGAGATGAGTTGACTTTCGAGTAGTCGATGATTCTAGACAGGATTCTCCTATAGGTAAATCCTTGTCTTTGTTCTTTCTTCAATGCTTGAGTCTTTCTTTCAATGTCAATGCTTCGGGTTCTACTAGACACACAGCGAGAAGTCGTTCTGCTCTGTTCAGCTATCCCTAACACACTAGACCAAGCAAACCATCTAAGACCGAACCGTCTAACCTAGCTAGATCTGAGCTACCTGGATCCGTTTGTCAGTAAGTAAGAGTTACCTGGATTGAGACAGTCTGAAGGATTAGTACCCCTCGGTCCAATTCCTGCTGCTGTTGCTCTCTCAGGACTTCCTAGGTAAATAGAGTATGTGAATAAATTTGAAACAAATTTTCACACATAGTCAAACCTTATACAATAGGTTCTCAGTCTACATCGATAGTTGCTTGAAGCCGATAGTGTGTAAGTGTTAGATGAACGAACCCTCTTGTGGATCGCTTTCTCTTGCACGTTAATGAATCGAGGAATTGCGTATGTAAGGTCTGCTGGTCTGTAAAGGAGAATCAAGATTAGACGGGTAGTATATCCCTAACAATAACAAGAGGGAGCGCTAAGCTAGGGTTCAAATCCAATAGTAGCTAGAACCCGTGAAAGGGTAGTGTAGTTCACCAGACCCGCTCACGATAATGCGAATGAAACGGCAGATAAGCCTATTACTGGTTACGGCGAGAAGATCCTAACAAACGGCCGGTTTACAACAGAAAAAGAAAAGATAAGGCAATTAAGGGATGAAAGATAGCGGGAGAGGGATTGTTGGCAGTAAATTGACTTCGGGAGAGAGCGTTAGACATTAGAGTAAGCGACGGGCAGGTGGACTAAAGGCTATAAGTCTCTAAGCTACGACAAAAGGAAAAGTAGTGTACCCGGACCACGCACCAAAGGGATTCGCACGAGGTATAGCTCAATCAATAAGTTGGAGTGCTGTCTTTCCATTGCTTCGGAATGCCTGGACTTCAAAATAAAAAGGACTATGCGGCAGATAATTCAACAAAGTCAAATTACTTGTACACCTACTTGCGGTCTTACAAGCGCTGACAAAGGTCATGTACAACAAATTACCAACACTCACGATCGGACTGGCAAGAAGAGATGCATCGGGAATTGATTTCAAGGCATTATCTGTATCTGTCTGCATGCAGAACATGACTTCTGTCTTCGTGCTCAGGCTGGCTGTGCTTTGACGGAGAAGTCCGCGTTCTTCCCTCTCCTGTCTTTTAGTCAGGGAGCTTCTTTGTTTCTGGAAATAAGAGGGATAGATAGCGTAAGTGTGCTTGTAGCTCGATAAGGGGGGAAGGAGTAACCTTACCTCGATCCTGGGCTAAAGTCGTTGCTCTTCTAGTAGGAGGACATCAGATTTCCACAATCGATTGTGTACACAAAAGGTTGTTACGAGAAGAGGTTTTTCTTTCTCTCTCCTATCTCCTAGAGGCCGGCATTGGGTAATCTCCTGTTTCTTGCTCCCTACGCTACGAACTGTGGACATAGGAAGTCAAGCCAAGGCCTTTCCTTCGCTCGATTTCGATTCCGACGAGGTCTCAGGTCCGTCCTAAGTAATACCCCATGAATATGGCTCCAAGCGTGCTGCCTTTCCTGGTCTTCCAGCTCAAACTCATAAGCCAAGACTCCTATTCCGGGTAGTTTTTTTATAGTCCTTTGCTCTTTACAAACCCCTGACTCGTTCATTCACTCGCTTGGATTCAGTCTCGTTCGGTTGTTGATTAGTTCATCGGTAGTTGGTTAGATAGTCGTGGCTGGGTTATTCACTTGGAGTTGCTTGGTCACTTCCTGGCATTCTTCCGCCTTTTCGGGTGTTGGGTAGTTGCTCGGGTGGTGTATTGTATTGTGCTTGGTTGCATCAGTTGATTCACTCCTTCCTCAGCATTCGTCGATTGGTGGCGTGGGAAAGGGGCATTCGATCACGGGCAAAGATGTCGATGCAATTCATTATGCAAGTTATGAATTCAAGGTAGAGGGGTTGCCTGATTCACCAGTCTTTCCTCCAGACTCATCGGTAGGGTGATGCTAAACTATCTTCTAAGGGTTGATACTATTACATAGGCTTGGGGCTCCCATGCTTTCCTACGGGTATCTTTCAGTTTGTTGTCTCCTCTTATTCTCAGCACATAGGGGGATTCCCCATCCATTTATCTTTCCATTCCTTCCCCTCATTCCAATCTTGGGGCGTACTCCCATGATTCCAGGGGCGGTGACAACGCACCTTTCCTACCTTTCGACTGCCTCTGACTTTGGACTGAGTCCTAGCTTGACCCTTTTCGACGAATCTTTCCACTTTTGGACTCCTCTTTCACCCTTGGTCTAGTTCATCCGATCTTTGTAACATCTCGAACAGCACATAAAAGAACGTCTTTTGTCAGAAAAAGAAGCTGTCAAAGATGTGCTGCTACTAGGAAGAGCAGTCCCACTAGCAACTACAACAACAACCTATTATACAACAACCGATTTGTGTACAATAATAAGTTGTTGAAATAGGTTGTTCAATAAGATCGGTTGAATCAAGGAAGGCAGTCCCACATAATAGATAGGAAAGAGCTTCTAGCCATATCGAGAAGAACCAGCAGATCATAGAACTAGCCGCTGGCTGCACCATCTGATAGGGAAAGAGCAGAGACTCATACTATAAAGCGGTCGGGCTTCCTTTCCAACTCAATGATCTGCTCCTGCAAAGATGAGTGGGCGGTCTTCAGATCCTTGCGTACAGCGTGGCATGCATCAAGCAAGTTCCTCTTTTCCTCCAAGGTCTTCTCAAATTCTTTATCTTTAGCTTGAGCTACTACCTCTGCCACGATGACGTTCTTCTTCTCCAAGATCACATCCGGATCGAACTTCTTCCGTTTGCCTCAAACTCAACACTTGCAATGAACAAAGCACGACTCTGCTTAGAGAATGGCGACGGATCAAAGCCCAGTTACTAAAAAGAGATCTTATCGGCAACTTTAGACATATCCGAAAGTTCTACTAGAGCACACTCTCGGAGGCTGCTAATCAAAAACCATCTTATTCAAAAATCTCTAAAGACTGGAGCCAAGCATCTAACCCAGCACTATAGATTTGCTAGCCACGGTATCACCAGTCAAAGAACCCTGATTGCCTTATTCAAGTATTAAGGTAAGGGAAAATCAGACCAAGTAGACAAGTCTTGTCTTGACCTGATAAGGACAAGACTTCTAACCTGCTGAAGTGGGACTTGGAGGTTCTTGGATACAGACATCTCTACGTCGTTCTTGGAAGTATCAAGAAGAACTACGTCTGAAGAAGTGGTCGGTGATACTGGATCGAATCTGGTCACTGGAAGAGAACCATTCTTCTTTCCCGGAAGCGTCAGGAAGCGAAGCTGTCGTATAAGCCAAGACGAGGAATCTCGCAGATGGTCTCAGTGCTAAGATAAAAGAGCCAACCGGCACCCTGTCATCTAAATCGAAATCTGGATCTCCTACCTGTTCCGAGACAGGAATTCAGTAATCCGAGGAGAAATCATCACTACCAGCTAAGATGTAACTCAATTCCTACCTCGCCTGAGTCTGGAACCTCGGCAGCGCCAGTTTTTTTAACTAAGTTCACAGGGATTGAAGTCTGCGGACTATCAAGGGCAAGACCAAACAAGCCGTCTAAAAAGGCGTCGTCCTGAGCGATATCTTCACTTAGATTCCCCAAACATATTGGGAATCCTGTCATAACCTGAAAGAAGCGTAGGAGATAATTAAAAGCAGCCCAGGATAGAGACAAAGGAAAAGGAAAGAAGTACAAACCTATATATTATATGAATACGAAATTTATTTTCTTGCTCGCGATCTTTTATGGTAACTGTCTCGTAACTGCATTACTGTAGTGCTTCCCCTTTCATTTAGAAGTTCTCCTTCTTTATTCCCTCTTTCCTTTGAGGATGCGGGGCTGTAAATGGCTTTTTTTAAGCGAGGCAGATAAAGGAATTGCTTGACTCACACCCATAGGCATACCCGAACTCCCATTTCCTTGCTCCAGGCCCTTCGTCTATTGATGATCTCGTGCATGAAAGGCTTTACCCGCGTGATCCATAGTCTACAGTATGGTTTGTAGAGCCAATGGTTACCATCCTGTGACCTGCAGGTGAGGAACCGATGTGACTCTTTCTTACTTCTCGATTCCATCCATATCCCTCCCCCTCACAGTCTCCTTTCCTTTCGCGGATTCTCTAAGAGCGGCATCCACATGATCAGAAAGCAGTGACGAAGGGTCAGGTAAAAGTGCAAAGAGTGGAAATGCCGACAACAGCCTTTACCTTTAATTTGATGCCATCCATTTCACTGAATAGAGGGCATTCTTTGCTTCTTCTTCACTTGCACAAAGCCCTTCTGCTTCTGTCGCAAATACAGTGCAAAGATGTTCTTCTATCTCCTTTGTGTCAGTTTAAGATTCAGTAATCAGATGCTATAGAGGAAGATTCAAAAAGTTAAGATATGTCAACTAGCTCAAGTCCCACAGTTGATTCAATAGCTGTGGATTCTGCCTGATCTGCAGCCTGTGAAGACCAATAACTAAGAGTGGCTGGACTGGACGATTCATTAGGTCCATAAGCCAATAACTACATTCAAGAATGAAAAGGACAAAAGCGGAGCGAAGCACCAACTAAGTTACAGGCCTAAGAAAGAAGCTGGCTGGACTGACGAAGCTCCTCCAGCAGATGAAATAGTTCACGTTAATACTATGTTGGAATTTCGTTTTGTACAATGCGCTTTTGGTTTACGAACAACTGCCTCCCTTTATCTACCAGTATGGTTCGATAGGACCAGATGTCAGGCTCTGGTATGGGGATTCTTCTGACTAAAATATTGACAGAGGCTACTGGACCGTGGCTTCAAGGCAGGCGGTTATATGAATGAAACTCATATATCTAGCAAAAGAAGGGTTTTAAGTGCATGAAGACCTAGCTGTAAGTACTTTTATTTTAGGGTATCCAAAAAAAGAAGTTCACTCCGAGAAAGAAAGTGTCGTTAAAGTATAGATCCCGCTTCTGGCTTCTAGAATTACCGTCCAATCAAAGTGGAAGGCTGAGAGAAACTCGTGATATATATTATGAGTCTAAGATTCATCATGGTACCTTCTAAAGCTAAAGAAAATTCTGGAAGTAAACGTAGTTTAACTAAAAAAAGAAATAGCAGAAGGAGTGAGCGACCCCATCCGCTGGTGACACTACTGCGTCGGTCTTTGTTCCTGGAACGAATTCTTCGACATAAGGATCTTATCTTCCCCCAGTCCTAGGTCTGACTTCCAGTTCGTAGTCTTAGACATCTTTTTCATGATGAGACTTGACACCCATTGTCATCTGCCGAGCTAGTTCCCTCTTCTCCGTTCCCTTTTTCCTGTTTTCCTTCTTCTTATCCAGAACCATAAGTTAGATAGAAATTCCATGTCTGAAGGTTTTTTTGGATAGTGAACCTCATGAAGTGGCCAAAGCCAACAGTCTGAAGGCAATGTAATCGAGTTTATGGCGACCCGGTGCAGACTGGTTCTCTTTCTCTTCCTATTCATTCGAATTTAAGTATGTTACTTCCGGATAGCTAGATTCGATAGCAGCTTATGCCATTAAGGCAATGAAATTCTTTCGTTATTAATGTAATTATTCTTTTTCCTCTTCGATGCACAGAAGAGGGTCTTAGTATAGGATGCAAGAATAGGTTGTAGATCTTTTTACCTTTCACCTCTCTTTAGCCTATCTGTCCTCATGAAATCAACATGGATTCGCCTTATATTATATGGGTTGTATATATTATATGCATTCGCGGAATAAGTTATTTTCTCTTTCTACTATTATTATATTACTTCTTTCTCGATGTTTTGAATATCCCTAGTTACTAGTTAATCATACTTTTTACCTCTTTTTATTATACGCATGGGAATATTCCCACAAACCCTAGAGAAAGGCCCTCTTACTGCTCGAGAATCCGGGAATATCATTGGAAGGAAAATATCCCTTACTAATTAGTTAGGAATGAAGGAAGAATGGGCTGCCATAGTAGAAGGAGGCAGCTTTGTACTAACAGAACATCGTGACAAAGAAAGAAAAAACCGGTTATTCCTATTTCTATAAGACCGCTAATGCCTTAATGGTTTGGGACTTTCGTTGACAGCCTTTAGGTTTAGGCCACTTAGATAAAGCACGGAACTAATAGCAATTGAAGAAGAATCCCCAGTAGAAGAAGGTGCAGCTATTACAGACTCGGTTCTTAAAGAATAAGCTGTGGTTGAGCTAGTGGGATAGTATTCATCTTCCTCTATCAATGTCCATTTCTTTTTCATTTACATCTGGGATGAGAAGCCACTTCCTCAACAGTTAGCTTCTACCACTCACTCCTCTTTTTAGCTTAAAGAAGAGATATCTTTTTTCCCTTTCTAACCTTTTTTCTCTCTGGGCAAAAGCAACTGTCAAACTTATGATTTAAAAACATAGCAATGCTTGCAACCCAGTAGCAAAGTAGACAGTCTAAGGCCCTTTACTAAAGTAAAAGGGTACCTGGAAAATAATTACATCCCAAGGCCGCACGGACTCTCGCATGAGCAAAGGATGGACCGAATAATAATGTAGTAATCCCCTCCATAATTTCAAGAGGCCGGCGATCAGTCGATGAGCTCAGATCATAAGAAAAGAGCACCTCCTTACCTACTAGTAAATCAAGAGGACGTGTCTGATTGAAGGTACCATCCATGAGTCGAGATAATGATAAAGGTATTTGAATTAGAACCTATTTATACTTATACCTATATTATATCGGGATCCGAAAGCACTCATGCTAAGGACGAAATAGCCTTTTACGTAGTTCCCGAGCGAATATATAGGCATATTGGCTGTTCCATCCCTAGACGACCGGAAATTAATGTGGGTTCAAAAAGCTCAAAGATCGAAAGCCCGGGAAAAGCCATATCCCCCCCCCTTTGGACCCATGAGCGGAACCCCACTCAGACAGCAATTCATTATTCTCATCATAAGCATGTCTGACATGAGATCACCACAAAAAGTACGAGAAGTCCATCGGTGCCTTCTTAAGAAAGAAAGCGAGACTCGAACTCTGTAAACATAGTGGATGGGGCTACCCCACCTCGAGTATTTAACGCTCGAGATGAAAGTAAGCCATAAGCTCAAAAGGAAGAAAGGGTGAGGTACAGAAGTGAAGTGACTTAGTTGTCAGGTTACGAAGTATACTGAGTTGATAGATGAAAGTATGAAATCACTGAGTTGTAAGACTCAGGGGTAGACGCTAAGTAGCCCTTCTTATTCTTAGACTTCGAAGGTTGAGTTTTAACGAGTGGAATCAAAGGGAAGCTTGTCTTGCCTAACTATTGATAGTTTGGAAGGCTTTGGAATCCATTCCGTACGATAGAAAGTAAGCCGATCCGAACTTTCATCATAGCCTTGGCTTGAATTGAACCGAAGAGAGCGATGTGAACAGTTCTGAAGGTCACAGATAAAACAAAACCCTTAGTTCAGTGCCGGGTTTCACGGTCAATCATTTCATTCTACAGAGGGGATGGGGTGTGGGCACGTAAACACCAGCCGATTTCTTTTTTCAATCCTTAGTACTGGAGCTTCTTCCTTTGAAATCACCCCCATCGTTAACACTAAATCCATAATGCTCAAAATAAATTAGGCAACAAGTAGACCACCGGAAAAAGACCTTATGAAAGGAGGGATAAATCAAACTACTAGTCAACCAAGAAAAAAAGATATGGCAGTCTTGATACGTGACTTACTAAAACCGGAATTAGATCCCTTTCCTATGAACCTTAAACCAAATCTGACAAATAACTGTTCTGCACTATTTCCGAATCAGATAGTATTGGGCGAGACCTTACCTTTATGGGTTTAATCATTATTCCGGATCGAGCACGAAATGGGACTATCTCAAATTCCATTACTAGGCCAATGCTAATGGACGAAGTGGAGATCTCGATGCCTCTCTTCCTCCTTGGTCTATTGAATGGAGGTCTGATCCTTACTAGAAGGAGTTCTCTCCTTGCCGAGCTCAGCAACCCAAAATTTAATTCTAATGGAGTGCTTTCAAGCTCCCTTACTTTTACTCTTTCTTTCCATGATGAGGATCTTTCTATCCGAAACTTGCTTAAGGTCGTCGACTCCTACTAAAGTAAAGGGTGTAATGCTTGGGCTTCCGGAAGGAGAGATCTTATTCGCTCTACTCTATTCTATATAGATCTCATCAAGATCCATAAACCAATTGTCCTTCTTATTTTGTGGTATGTATAATGTATAGTACTCAACTTCGGAAAAGTAGCAAGGCTCTTAAAGAGTTTCACTTTCTTTAAATTGTCTTAAATGCGTCTTCGTCCTCTATGTCGGGATTACTAGACACACTCTAACAATAGAAGTTCGATAAGCCAAGCCTTAGTGCTCGTGCTCAAAATCAAAGAAAGTTGCTTATTCGTGGCAAAAAATGGATATCGAATCTAAGAAAGGCTCCCTCAAGTTGGAGAGGAAATAAAGCACGTAGAGAAGGAAATGTCGTAAAAATAAGTGAGTTGGAGTTCGGATATCGGATAGAGCTCCTACCTAGAATGCTTACGATTGCAAAACAAAAGGGTGAAGGTCATGCAAAAAACATTTAATAGTGCTTCACTTGATCCTGGATCTAGCCGTAGATCAACACTTTTATTAAGTGACTTACACTATCAACCAACAAAGATCCCCTTTGGTGATCCAAAGCGTGAACACTAAGCCTCAATAGAAGCAAAGGCTGAGATTTGAGGACTAGCCCTTGGTGGGCTATGAGATTCTGGTTACACTTGGTTTGATGGAACTGATCTGTATTACACATAATAAACACTTTCACTAGAGCACTTCCTCATGGACTCCCTTCCAGGAAAGCCCTACCCTCCCATTTCTCATATGTGCTGTGCCGTAGCTGCTGCTAGCCTGACTTCTCTTTTTTTTTTTTTTTTTATTCCACGTTAGCAGAGATTAGGTCAGTGTGCAGTTACCTTCCATATGAAGAAGATCTTGAATGAACAAAGGGGAAGACTTTGAGTGAGGAGTCTCTTTTGAAAGCCTTTCCACCGCTCGATGAGATTCGAGATTGCTAATAACAGTAGAAAAGTAGCGGGGCAGGGTAAGGAGCTTTGTGTGGGTTGTTAAAGATCTCGATAGCAGCAGCTACTGTTAACCGATGATGCAATTCAAGATCTTCCGCTCTTAACAGATCCCCGAGCCAAGCTACCTCGGCTCATTCAGACTAAAACTCGACTTCAGTCTTCAATCTTGTGTCGAAGTCAAAAGAAGAAAGGATAACAAAGAAATATTAACTCTTTATTTATATCTTTACCTTATTCGAGTATTTGCCAGTGATATTTTCGTTTCGAGCCGACTTAAACATAAGATAGGAACTCTCTATAATAACTAATTAAAGTCGATTAGAATTCCAGTGATTTAATTAAAAAGTGCGGAAGCTCCCTGGGGGAGGGATCAAAAATATTCCATGAAATTCAGATTTTTCCAGTGTCAAGCTTAGGCCACTCCTATAGCGGATCAGGAAAAAAAGAAAGAATAGCGTTTTCTGCCTATCTCTCTGAAACACCAAAAAAACTACCTTACCCGGACATCCATCCCCATACCACCGACCCAGACGACGAAAGCTCCTACTTGTATTTATACGCGTATGTATGTGCACCTGCGCGCAGGAGACAATCAGTGGTTGGCGCCCATAACTAACTACCGGCATCGTAAATAAGAAGAATTGGGAATTTCCTTCATATTGTGAGAGAATCAATCGTCTTTCTGCTCGTGAAAACGGAAACGTACTTTCTTAAGGCTAATGCCCTGCCAAGTCAAATTAGGTCAGTGTTCAATTAGTGCTCGCCTGACCATTCTTCTCTCATACTCCACCCAACACTCTGTATTTCGAAACCTCTTAATGGAGAATCACACCTTCCTTTCACTTCTGCCGCTTTGATCTCTTGCGCCGATGCTGGTGTTAATTACAATTCCGACGGGACTCACTGGGGAAAATCCATTAGCATTTAGCATTCCTGCCGCGGATTTCCATCGTCGGTCATTGGCGATTGCTTTCTTAGTGTGGCATCCTTTTGTTCGCTGTCCATTGGTCTCAATCCAATCTTGTTCTTATTCCATTCTCGGTTTGTCAAAAAAGGTACTTCCTTATATCATACTGAGCATATCTGCTATATCCGTTCAAGCAAGCTTGTCCCAAGCCGGCTAAGCAGTTAATTTGGAATCGGATGTGGATGTATGGGATGGAATGACTTTTACTTATATTATAAATCTTTCATTCGGTCTTTATGCAATTCAAATAAAGTAAAGTAAGAGTCCTTAAAAGGAATCTAACCCTGCAAGCATCAGAACATGCATTCTCGCGATCTACAGAGTCCTTATGGCTTGCTCTTGAAAAAGAATAATCAAATCAAGCAACCTTCTTTACCTACCGAGACAGGGTTGAAAGAATGACCACGAAGGGGGCAAGCTAAACAAAACAAGCAAGCAAGCCATCCAAGTTTATAGAGTCGGAGGTTAGAAAGAACTTGGAGGTTTCCCTGTTACTAACTTTGCGCACTTCCGGTGGTAGCCATTGGGCTAAGTCTCTAGAAAAAGCCACTCACATATTTTTATTTATAGTTCGGTCTGAGATCGGCTAAATTAAGCTACGCTTATCATTTAGATGATCCACGGCTCGCTCAATTAGAACACTAAATACTTTCAATTCGCTCCAAAGATGCTTTGAATCGCTCCGCTGAGACGATCTGGTCGAGAGGTTGTCCAGTCATCTCGGTGAGGAATTTCGCTATGCCACCCGCTGACCTTACACTGTGAGTACTGCTGCAGCAAAGCCAACGGGAAGATAAGTCCCAGGGCTCAATCTAGGCTGCCGGCCAAGATGAAGATGGATTGAAGGGCTTTTCAGGGAGCTTCAATTGTAGGATCCCTAGCTCGAAATACTGCTTCCAACCAGGAAGAAAAGGAAAGATAGTCGCGAGGAAATCTGATTCCATAGTTAAGACAGACCCTGTGTTTACTTCGCGATAGTCTTAGCTCGACATTGTCAAGCCATACTATCTACCCTTTAAACTTACATTCTATCCTATATATCGGAGATCTAAGGTTTGCACTTACGCTTATGGTAACCGAACTTGGTAACCAAACTCTTTCCCGGCAAGAAGATCCAATCTTTCCTTCGGGCAATTGCAATTGAAACGAAGCGAAGGCGACGGGACCACAAGCTTCGCGCTCTGCCTTTCATTTCAAGAAAGGAAGGGAGGATCCGATGTAGCATGTCAAAAGCCTTTTGACCACTGCGGAAAAGATCGATTTCAAAGGCGATCTGATCCATTTCACCTGCACGTCTAGCATCTTTATTCACTGGGATCACCAGAACTAAGCCCAGTGAGTCACCAACCATCTTACTAGTGACACCTACTTGCTTGTTCGACACCAGATCTTGATCCTGCTCTTCCGGTCCGGCTCTTTCTTGCTCCCATCAAGGTTTCATGTTTTGAGGCTAATCCCTTTTCTGAGTTTAGGGAGGCTCCTATCCGATTGACAAAAGATGCTTGCTCTTAAAGGAGTATGCACTGGGCCCCGCACCACTTCTTAATGAAGAATGGATGCATGAACAATTCCCTATGATACCTACAAGCATTCCATTGAATTGAAAGGCCTTCGGGTCCTTTCCTTATCCCGAGCGAGAGCGATAAAAGGACTAGCGGAGGGAAAGCAAAAGAAGAAAGATAAAAAGGATCGAGACAGGAACTCTCTTATCATAGGCTTGAAGCCCTCATGCCCTATAGGAAGTGGAAGTCAGAAATCCTATCCATCTTGCAAAAAACCTTTGCACGAGTAAGAAAGCAGTCTAGGGCCAAGGAGAGAATCGGACAAGGAACTGCTCTAAGGCATGGCATATTCGTTCTAGAATGAAGACCATTTTCGGCATTCGGCATATGACTCACTAATCTCGGGCAAGGGCTCTTAGTGGGTCCCCTGTTTGCGACGAATATGCTGCGGGTCTTTTACGCACCATCGAATCCAAGTGTGAAAGTGACTTTTGGAGAATCCCGGAAGAATGCTTCGAAGAAGCTATTTGACATAGATATTATCTAGATTCCAATAAGAGCAGGAGTAAGCGTAGCAAAGGACGTTAATCAAAATTATAAGGAAAATGCCCACGCACAGAAAAAAGGAGACGAACGACGAGATGGCATAGATTCTCTTCTACTATTATAGGGATTCCTAAGAGCCTGCCTTATTCGTGAACAACCAGCGGCCCCTTCAAAAGACCCTCTTCCTGAGACTAGGGGCATTGGCTTCACGCTTCGCCGAGCAGAAAAAGGAATACACCAACTACAGAAACTACAGACTCTAAGCCCAACTTCTATTTTTATTGATATCAGAGGGAGGGGTTTCTTTTGAATAGAAAGAATAGATCCACTCTGTGCTTCTGGTATACGAAAAAAGCAGGGATTGAAAGAACCACTCTTACTTTTCTTTTTCAGAAAAGAGGGAGGAAAAGGGATTGGCTAGAAGGAAGCTCGGCAGGGAAGGATTCCTCTTTGGCTGATAGGTACTGTAACTGGTATTCCTGTGATTGGTTTAATTGGTATTTTCTTTTACGGTTCATATTCTTCCTTTCCTTTCCCCATAGGAATATAACTCCTAGTGCTTCAGGCTTCCACTCTATCTATATCGTTCGGGCATCTCCCTGACCGAAGGAGTACTGAAGAAGCTTTCATTTGCTCTTAACGTTAGTGCGAAGAGAGGTGAGACCCTATCTTTCTCTAGGGAATTCATTAGAGGACCTATATTTATTCCCTGCCATTGATAGATCAATCAGACTAGAACTGCTTTTTGAAAAGATTATCTTATACAGCGAACTTGCTTAGGTCAAAGAAGAGAGAGGCTAGGAATCCGGAATCTTCCCCTTTGCATTTCAGATATGCAAAATCAAACCACTACGAGCCCATTCTTTGAACCAGAAAGATTGGATATCAGGCATTTCCATTATTAGTAAGCCTTTGTTTGAAGTTTGAAAGATGTTGATTACTTTTGCCGCTTCGTAAGTGAGATTTCACCACCTTATCAGACGAAGTTGTTAGACCGCTTCGGATAGTTTGTTTTCCCCCCCTGACGTTACTTGTGTTTTTGCAACATCTTCGGTAAGTTCTGTGCTGGTCGTAGAATCCGAAGCTATGATGAAATATCCTAGGTTCCGCATCAGAGTTGGCACAGCGAATGCCCATAGACTAAACGAGGGGACCCAACTCGATATAGTGAGCTTGATATCGCATTTGCTAATCTTCTCATTTAGAGGATACTATTTACTCTGCAAGGCTTTAGTTTGTCATAAGGTTCCTCCTGTACGCCTGTCAATGGATTCGAGTATTTGCCGACAGTGAGTGCCCTTACCATAAATTGGTATGTATTGAGAGTTTTGGGATTTCTTTCGTTCGCTCGCGCATCACGAGTTTTGGATAACGCCTTTTCTTAAGGAATCTTCTTAGTTTCGTTTCCTATATGAGCTTCCGTCGACTACACTGAACTCCTCCTAAAAAAGCGCGTAAGGGGCCACCCACCCATTCCCCTTAGCCCTCTCACTCCCTAAGCTAAGGAATGAAAGGCCACATCTACCTCTAAAAACTAGAATACGAATAAGATCAAAAAGGCCATCATTAGGGCAAAGAGGGCGATTGCTTCCGTTAGAGCAAATCCTAAAATGGCATAACCAAATAATTGTTTAGCCAATGATGGATTTCGTGCGACGGAATGAATCAAAGAACTGAAAACGTTTCCAATACCGATAGCTGCTCCCGCTAAGGCAATTGTAGCTGCTCCCGCACCTATTAATTTAGCACCTTCTAACATTCTCTTTTTTCTTTCTTTTTTACGCTTTTCTTTTACCTCGTCGATTCGAGGTTCATTTTCTTCCTCCTCCTTCCTTCTTTTTCTTCCAATTCGAAGAAATCCAAAAAAACTCCTGATAAATAAATCTCGTCAAGCCCACTTCGCGGTGAACCAGACCGAGCAGGTGAACGAAGAAGGTGAGTATCTCCTTATGAAACAATCCCTGGAAAGCCTTGACCTTCCCTTGTTCTACCCTTCGAACTCGGAGATTGAAAGGTGATTGAATAGGAAGATAACTCTATGCAGCGACAGAGGCGACGATCCCTATATGTTGATAGATACCCGAGAGACCACGTCCTTTCCTTATCCTTAAGGCATGCCCTCTTACTGCTCACGAAGAAGAGGAAGAAGCCCAAGACTGGGAAGCTCTAAACTCGTTAACAGAATCTGTAGCGGGCAAAGGAGTCAGATCGACCTTTCTTATTTCCCACGCCCGAGTGAGTGGTTATGCTTTCATCTGTCTCATTTGAGGATGCCTTTGTTCTACCTCTTGACTTGGTTGCAGATTGACATTGACAAGAGAAGAAGACCTTTCAAGCAAGTTCCTTAATCGGAAAGTCACATTACATTAGGATTGCCGTGGGATACAGAGGTGCTTTTAGGACGTGAAGTCACGATCCTTCTCCTGTTGGGCTTTTTTTTTTAAGACAATCGCTCTTGCTTCCCCGGTGCTCTAGCTTTGACGGATGCCCACTCATCCGGACAAGCCTTTCTATTTAGCCGTGCTTAGCTACACGGCTTAGCCGACCGTCACTAAGACAGGCTTACCAACACTCTGAGCTCGAGGAGCTCTTCGAACACCCGCCTGAGGAGGCGTCGGGGTAATTACATTTCCTTTAGATATTCGTGCTAAGGTCCAAAGTCAGAGGTTTTTGCCGCTTCCAATAGGATGCATACCGGGCTTACAAATCCAGGGCAGACTCGAATAGAAAGCACATACATACGAAAAAAATGTTTGTTTCCAGAGCACCTACTAAACATACATATCGGCACACAAACTATATGTCACGAGCAGGTTGTTATTGACAAATAGAACTGCTGCTGGCACTTTCCTTTTATTCTGACCGAGTGGATTTTGTAAAGCATATTGCTAGTCTTCCTTCTAAGACAGGATCAAACTCGTCTTTTGAGCATGATCACGCCCTGCAGTGGTAGAACCTAGTGAACCAGACGTACGACTTCTGAACCCGAAGCTCTTTTCTTTCTTCTCTTATGATATTTCTTTTCAGGTACTTTGATGCCACTGCTGATAGAAGGGAATGCATGATTTTCGACCATAGGGAGAAGAGTCTGACCCAGAAAGCCATCTTGTAGAGAAAGTCGATTTGGGCAACCAGGGACCAGACCACTAGCCTAGATAATCAAAGAGGCACGGGCTGCTATCTTCTTCTTATTATTATACGATAACGAGATTGGAAAATAGGGATTGGCCCCAAGCCGAATCCAAGTAAAGTACCGGTGCTTGCTATCAGTAGAAGTCTCAGCCTCCTGCTCAACACGAGGAGCTTTAACCCTCTGACTCCAAAGAGCCTAAGTCGGCGGTTCACTTACACAATTTTTATTTTAAGTAAAATAAAGACAAAACAAAAAAACACTTTCTTTAATGGCAAAGCTCGGGTTCCCGACGAGCGGGGCGTGACCCTTCCTTAATAAAAATAATAAATTCGGGGTTCTATTCTAAGACGCTCAGGGGTCAGGAAAAAAGTCCTACTTCGGGTATGATCCACACGGAGATGCATATACTTATGCCAGAGCGCCTGTGTATGTAACTAGAGTATAAGTTTAGTTAGGTCTTGGATAACCTTGACGTCAGGTTTGGGGCTTTCTTCAAATGATCACTGGGCTCCTCTCGGCGGATGATTCAATAGCGGATTCACCCCCATTGGGCACAGTTAGTAAGCCATGTCACGGACCCAAGTACGCCACAAAGTCATTGAAGGGCCATTATTGAGTCAAGCAACCGAAACCGAGCAAAGAAGTCACATCTGAGCTAATTATAACTAACTCATCCGCTTATATTATACCAAGCAAGACCCTTTTGCAGTTTACTCGCCAGTGTCATCACTCACTGGACGAGCCTTTCTATTTGTACCAGTTGAGTACGTCTGCCCAAGACCCAGACAAAAAGCTTTGTACCTTACCACGGAAACTCCGCTATCAATGTCGTCTGGCCCAGTTGCCCCAACTGGACTTAACCATTTGACTTCTGACAATAAGAGGAAGAGAAGCCCTCTTGAGTAAGGGCTCTTGAGTTAGAGTTCGAACTCACCTTCTTTCTTCTATTTCATAGCCTCTTCCGTATTCTCAATCGGAATAGCCAGGCCTTAGGAACCGAATCCGAAAGAGACGCAGCAGCAAGAGGTCCTGAATCAAATAGAGCAAGCAAGTCCGTATTCTGTTCGGCTTACGGCTTCATTCCCAGAGTAAGGAGAAAGAAGACAGCGCCGGGGAATAGCTCCGAGAGGGACTTCTCTGAGTAAAGAGATAAGTAAGGGTAAGAGTCATTCCAATTGAGTAGGTGAACCAAGAGTCTCTTTCGAGCGAGATCCTTTACCACGCCTAACTAAATGAAAGAAAGTAAGAGAGAGAGTGGCCGCCGCTGATATGAAGCCCAAAAATTCTTTACTTGGACTCCGTGCACCTCTTATTATATAACAAAGAAGAAAGCCAATCCAGATATGAGTTTAGAGCATAGGAAGTCGTGCATTCCGAAACAAGCGAAGTCGAGACTTCCCTGTCTTATCTCACTTCGACCTCTGTCTCTGCTTACTCGAGCTAGTACCTACTTTCCATAGTTATTGGTCGAGTAATCTGCCTTCCTATCGGTTGTTGAGTTAGCATCCGCTTTCTCTTTCTCCTCTGTTCCGCAGCTGTGAAATTGTCTCCCTGTGCCCTTGAAAGCACTAGAGGAAAGGAGAAGCTATGAGGTGCTCCACGGGACTGCTTGATGAAGTCTTCGTCCTACATCCCTTTCAAGAGGGTCAAGCTATGGCCATGCTAGCCCCACAAGTCCCTGTTCCGATCATGCCACTGCTCGAAGCGGAAGAGCTAAATTGAAAAGCGGCTTCGGAGCGCAAGGTTCTCTTTCACCGCTAAGGGCACTTGACAGTGCAGCAGGCATCGGAAACACAAGCTCAGTAGCAATTCATTTTAGCAACTATACAGGCTATAAACAAGCCTATAAGCCCTTTTTTCTCTAAAAGAGAGAGATTCATACTTATCAATATTACAAGGGAAAGAAAAGCTCCGAAACCGAAAAGGGATATCCCGATTTGCTTGCCTACTTGATTGCTTCCTAAACAGGATGTGCATTTCTCCTAGAACCGGCTGGCTTACGGGCTTACAGGGAACCAGAAATGCTTGGAAGTGGCACTCCAACAGGCACTGAAATTAGATAAACTTCAACTGGCTTGGCTGTAAGGTAACGGGCTGGAACAGAACTTCCAGTTAGAAAGGAGACATAAGGATACTTGAAGAGCACTTGAGGATTTTAAGTCTATTTACTGACTCTATGGTTAGCTTGTAAGCTCTCCTAGGGATAGAATATGAACTATTATTAAGATTTGGTCAAACCCTGTTTAAATTGAGTTCTAAATTTGCAACCTGTGTTCAGACAAAGAGACTAGGAAGATAGATAAGAGTGGATTCTTGGGTCGTATTCAGATGGCATGTATATCGCCATAGGAGTACCCTTTTAATTTAAGGGGTAGTGCCTATCTATCCCTTTTCATAGCAGGCCTCATCAGCCCGACGAGAAGGATAGAGATACCCGGAGATTCTAACGAATCGTCGGGAATCAGAATCCATTACACCAGCTGCAGCAACCGTTGAAAGATCAGCCTTTGGAGTGACTCCCGAGGCGCGGGAAGCAGTTTCGGATGTAGCAACCTTTGGTACAGCGTGAACGGTCAGGGAAGATAAATTCCTTTTCATCCTAGTTGTACTTCCTCGTTGTAGAAGGCATAACCACTAGAGCTCGGGAGCTGGGATAGGAGCTGCATGGGAAGGGCCCTACGTGACATTTTCTTTATTGACGTTACAACATGACTATTCAGTTCAGGTGTGGTATCTGAGTCCCTTAGCTATACCTCCGTTTCTTCTTGTGCAACTGAAGGCTCTATTTTATGATAATAGATGGGCTTGGCCGGCATTGAAGCTTGAATAATTTTAAAACTTCAAGGTCTCTAACAGTAACAGAGTTCACCATTGTGCCTTTTTATATTATAGGATTCCGGCTTCCGACACCCACTTCATGATCCTAATCTTGCACCTTGTAGCACTCGGCTTGAAATTCTCAAACCGTACCGAGTTCCTCTCCAACCAGATTGCCCATAAAATGTTGATAAAGCCAGCATTCCAGAGATCTTTTAGCAGAGAAGAAAGTCGCCTAAATTTCATTACCTTACAGTCGAGTGGCTTAAAAGCTCCTCCATGGTTTCAGTCCCCCCCGAAGTGGGACTCTCATGCAGTAAGACAATTCCCCCATTTAGCCCTCAGTTTTGTCAGCATCCTCAGACCCTCCCTCAAAGACGGATTCTAAGGTTTCTCCCAGGTTAGATAACTTTCCCCGCTGTCCTTCTTTCAGCCGGTCCAAACTTCCTTCTCTTCTGGTTAGTCCTATAAATAGGTAATCGGATCGGCAACAGGCTTTATGTGGGTTCAATACCGATGAAAGAGGGATCTTTAAGAACTTTGTATAGCGAATCAAGAAGAATGAGCTATCTTTGATACGGACCTCCACCAATGAAAAAGAAAGAATAGGCTGATCTAGAGGGGCAGGCGAAAACTCTGCTGCTCCCCCCAAAGGTTCATCATGCAGAAAGATACAACAAGAAAGCAGGAGGGTCCGAAGGAGATCGAGTAAGGGAATCGGAAGCAAGCGACCAGAAAGGGCAGAATACTAGACTCGCCCTTGAACGAAACGCATGGGCGGAAGAAGGAGATCGGTACTCTTTTTCCCCAGACAGATCAGTTGATGGATAGAGGTTCATCTTACGTCGAATATGCCACTCCGGAGTCTCCTTGAACAGGAATCATTACCTTCGATAACATCGACTCATATTGCAACTCATCTCTTCACCGGGAGCGCCGCCCACTCTAGCAAAAACTATACGCATCGAATGAAGGTGACTGGCCCGATCCGAAGAGAGAAGAGAAAGTCATCACTTCTTTGTGCTAGTCTTTCTAATTTCGCAGCTCTTTATTTTTCGGGGCCTATCCCGGATGAGAAAGATACAAAGCCTGTTGACTCTGATGCTTGCTTGATGGGAGAAATGGGTTGGGATCCTGCCTTGCCCACCTGAGTCCAATCCCTTCTTTGATGGTCGGAGGTCAGCCCCATGGGATAGGATATTTGCCTTCATTGGTCCTTCCTCTCCTTGACTTGTATTAGTAGGGCGTTCTTCATCTAAAGGCTCTTCATATCATGAACTTGCCCAAGTCAAACTCTTCTTGTTGCGAGAGAAGGTTCTGGTAAGCTCGTCAGGTGCTGGCGAGTGACGATTGCCACTCCTACCGTTGCTAAAGCTTTCTCTTTAAGGCTTTTCACTCCGATTATCGTTATTCAAGCGGTATCACAGAGAATCTTTCCTTTCTTTCGTCCTTCTGGCAAGGGTTTGAATGAAGAGGGGCTTGGTAGCTAGGAAAGTCAAGTCAGGGAGGAAGGCGCTTTACTATTTGGCAAGTAGCGGGCTTTCTTGTAGCTTTGGGGATTTTTTAATGCGGATTAAAAAATTCAAGCTCAAGTGCAAGCTGAGTAAACTTGTTCAGCTTTACTGCAAGTCTAAAGAAAGGGAGGGTCTGAAAGAGTCGCTATTAGCTCGCTTAAATCTCTCCACTCGCATAGTAAACTGCGCTCGCCCTAGTCAAATCCAGATCTTCTTTCTTTGCGAGCGGAAGTCAGAACGAATACCGAGACTCCTTTCTTTTACGCTGTTATGAAAGCGGATCGGTAATGAAAAGGAAAGAGCAGGCGGTAAGTAAGGCAATTCCTTCCGGTAGTGGATGCTGGTGAATCAGAGTGAAATCTATCTTTTCGGAAGCGAAGTCATAACTTATACCGTTCGAAAGGCGCTCCAGCCCTTATGATTATGAATAGATAGAACCGTTCTTTCTTTGCGGTTACGGTAAGCAAGTGTCTATTAGTACACAACACTCGTTTATAAAAGACGAATAACTGACTTTACTGACGAGCGTGAGAGCGATGCGCTTTGTCTTTTGGTTTTTAACTTCTAAGAGCTTTTAAGTCGGAACTCAAAGCTAGTGCGTTAAGCAAGCTTGTTTGTTGTAAGGCTATCGAATTAGAGAATTCCCTCTTGAAGTTTTGCTCTTCTAAAGATAGATAGTTTAGGGAAAGCAAGTGCTGTGATGAGATCTGTCTTTCGGACACCATTACCTTGTTGCTCGCATCGTGATCGATGTAGATTCTTCCTCTCCAGAGCCCCGACCAGTCTTGACTGAAAAGCTTTCAGACCCCTGTGCGAACAAGTTATACTAGCAACTTGCTGTGTCATGTCCGTTTTCGTTACACATATGATATGGTACCTCTTTATCCTGAGATCTCTTTTGCTACTGGTGCAATCACCTCTCATGAGGTTGAAGCTGAGCCAAAATCTGTCCCACTAACCTGGCCAATCTCTTGGGTGAAATGTCTGGGGTGACATGTGCATTCCGAAATTTTTCCATCATTTATTCTCACTCTGAAGTTAAAAGAAGACCTAAGATCGAAATTTGGGCAGGGGCTTTGCTAAACTGTTCAGCCGCATTCTATTCCGACCTCTGGATTTCCTTGAGAAAAGCATCAGTATTTTCCTTCCCTTTTCCTTTCTCTTTGTCTTTTTCTTTATTTCCATCTGTTTTCAGGTTGTCTGGCTTAAAACATCTGCCAGAGCGAGTCATGTTCCCAATCTCATCACAATCTTCCCTTTCTCTCTTCTCTGTATCTTTTCTCCCAAGAGACTTTATCAAGATTGTAGACGGGAGGTGGTTGGTAAGGGGTAATAGTGGTTGTGGTGCAGGCAGGGTGAGGGGTTGAGTCGGGATTTGAATAAAAACTAGATTTTGGGGTCAAGGGAATCGGGCCCCGGCTTCGCCCGAAGCGTGCTACGGAACGAACCTTGTCTACGAAGCAAGTTCAGTCAGCGCATAAATAGTCCGCTAGTGTAGTTGACTAGTAGTACCATTAGCCTAAACGTTCCGTATCCTTCGCGGCCGCCAATAGTTCTAATTCCTTCGCTATTGGAACTATGACTCCCGGGTCTCGTCTGTGGTATAGACGGAGTTTCCTGCCTCCCGCCACAAATCTAGAAAAGGGTAGCTAGTGTCCCTATGACTTGAAACACTTCTCCGTAAGAAGCACTATTGGCTGCTTACACACCTACTCTTAGTCTAGTCCTTGACCTGGGCTTTTTAGGGATTCCCTGAAACCAGAGCAAGAACCGCTTTCTAGTTGGATTCTTACGCGTAAAAGCTCCTCTCCCAGGAGGTCGAGGCAATAAGCTCCTCGGCTTCAGTTGAAGCTCCTGGCCTATTGGTTGATGATAGGGTTCTTGTTGGTCCTGTTGGTAGAGTTCCTGCCCTTGGCCTTGGTTCCAGTCTTGTCTCGCATGCCAGCAAGTATTCTAGAAAGAATGACTTGGTTTCATGTAGCTACGCTATCCTCTCGCCTTTTGCACCTGCCTTGTGTTGCTAGGAAATGGCTAAGCCTTTTTTTTTCGAGGCTTTCACCCGCACTAGTATATGGTGATATCCAACTCGAAAGCCCGAACACAGCTTACCTTCTTATTAGAGAAAGGGGAAAGGGGCAAAAACCAAACAAAGCTAAGGAGCTGACAACTGCGAGACTAGGAGAATAGGAAAGACTTGGTATAGAATCCGTGCCTTCGTTCCGGCTATAATTAGCAAGCGAGTAGGGGAACCGTTCCTTCCGTTCAGTAAGGGAATACAAGCATTACGGGGAGTTTTTTAATAGGAATATGACTCAAGTCAAGCGAAGCGTAGTGAGGAAGGAGGGGAAGAACTACTAGAGAAAGGCTAAGTGAAGTACTTCTCGGGACTTCTCTTTTCTTCTTTCAAATTCTTCTCTTCTTGCTTATCACCGACTTTCCGAGCGTAGTCTGTAGTAGGGAGGGCCATTCTCGCAGGAGTTAGAGTAGGAACATGACAAACCATTATAATGCATTCTCGCAGGAAGTAGCATACTCATGTTGCCTGCTTTCGTTCCTTTCGTCTCGAAGGCCGGTTCAGTAATAGTTCAAATCCTTCTAACTGTCTAGTGCATTAAGGCGGCATGTCTTACTCCGCGCCAGCAGTGAACGAAGTGTCACACCTTGGCCGTCTCTCAGGCCTCCTCTTCGAGAAAGAAATTCACATTATTAGGCAAGTTTAGAACTGAACTCCAAGGAAAAGGGCATAGATGCAGAAAAAGAATTTGGCGGGCCGGACAAAGAGAAAAAGAACCACCAGCGGTTACACCGAGTTTGCTCGGTAGCCTACCAAACTACTAGGCGAGAAGGGATCTAATCGAATAAAGCAGCATAAGACAAGAGATCTTTGGAATCAAGCTTGTTACGCATAAAGTAAAGCACCGGTACCTGCGGGTAGCGCCTACGTTAGATAGCCTTATGGCACGGAATGAAGGATCGAGAAAGCTGCGCCCAATAGAGCTTAGCCAAGAAAGGGAGTCAGAGGCGACACCGGGTGGGAAGAGAGCACCCTAGTTTGCTCCATACAGGAGCGAGGGATTCTTCTAGAAAAGCAAATCAAATTCCAAAGAACTATAAGTCTGTTCTCAATTTCACCTTGAGAAGCTTCGTCCTTTTCTTCTTCACGTGCAAAAGCCCTTTCAGGGCTGGTAAAGACTGAACGACTTGGGTTCTGGAATGCCAATGAAGATGAAACTTCATCTAGCACCTGTCTCGGCATTTGCTTTATAGAGGAATCTCCCCTTCCCCCGTCCTTGCTTCAGCTTGAATTGAATTCTTTCACTTCCTTTGAGCTTTCTTGGCCTACGCATTCTTTTCACATGAGGAAGTTCTTATTCTTGTTCTTGAGAGTCAACCTCAGACCTTTATCCAATCCTCGAAACGAGGTACTCCAAGGGTATCGTACATACTATAGATTCTACCTCAGCCGTTGACCAGATCATTACCAACATAGACCCGGGCAGAGCTCGTTTGACTTTACTGTGATTCGACTCCCAAGGAGATTGATCGTATAAGAGGAGCCAAACCAGTCTTAGGCCGAAGACCCCCCTCATCTATAATTTAATAAGTGGTGCTTCACACGGACCGTGGGAGCAGAAAGGGAAAGAAAAAGAAAATGTGGTTCAAAAGGCTTGGCTTATTCTCATTTACTTATTAGTTTTGTCTGTTCATTTGCTCTGATCGCAGAGCGACATACCGAATAAAAAAGGATCAGATTTTAAGCAATGACTTAAGCCAACAGAGTAAGAAATGCTTAGGTCAGGGGAAGTCCCTCTTCCTACAATCCCTCTTTTTACTTTTTCCATTGAATGGCAGGTCTTAAGTTTGAGTTTACTTTGCCTTCGAGCCTCTTTGAGTGAAAATCTATTAGCCAGCTAGCCCTAAGACTCTCAGTCCTTATTTTGATAAGGCAAAAGAGAACAAAGGGAGGGAAAGCGAGATTTTTTTGAGTTCTTTCTTTTACGCAAGTCAAGCTCTTGTCGCTAATCTTTCATTATGGTAGGTCAGTAAAGTAAAGCGAACAAGTCTCTTAGTTATCCCAAGGAGTTAAGGTAGGTCAAGGGCTAAAGCAGGCCAATTCTTGAGCAAGTGGTGAGTTATCGTGCTTAGGAAAGTAGGGCATTTTTTCAATCCAGCCCATCTACTTATAGTACGAGTTATCTTAATCGAGGGTAGGGCAAGCAAGTAACAAAGGTGAATTTGGGCTCTATTTTTGTATGAGCCCTAAGAAAATCACGCAGTTCCTCTTTGACTTCCGCCTGTATTACATGAATGTTTGGGGCAGGCGGCGCAGCCTCTGGTTGGGGGGCGGGCTCTCTCCTGGGCTGTTCCAAGTCCCTAAAGAGAGACTCCCCGCTTATGCCCGGGGAAGAGATTTCGAGCGAACCAGGAATCCGCTGCTTTTTCCCCTCGTCATGCTGATAGTCGATGAGGCTCTTGAAAAAGTTCCCGTAGCCCTATAAGCAAAACGCCTGCCGTGTCTACCCCGCCGCAGGTCTCTTTTGTGCTCTTGTTCCTCAAAGCATATGATTTCCATTCCACTCAATTCCTCTACCCTATCCTTTCAGTCGAGTTACTACGTTCCTTGTAATGGTTTACTTGGACTTCCCCTTCAAAAAGAATAAGAGTTGGTATGTCGAATTGGATCTCGCCATGGCCTCAACCCGCGAATCGGGCTTTTTGCATCCAGGACTGTTAAGATTTAGGGCTTGCTTTCTTTTTTTCATTAATCTCTCTTCACGCCCTCGCCTTTGTACAAGTACAATAATAATCCTAGCACACGTCTTTTTGAACTATGAGAGCTGTTTGTATACTTGCGTAAGAGGCTTTTTCCGTGATTCCAGTTAGGGACTCGGGTGCCCTTAATTTCATATCTTTTTTGGTACTGCCCCATAAGAAGAATCAGTAGGCTGGTCAAGTAGCCTTTTTGATGCATAAGATAAGCTGGAGGGCTTCTGCGCCCCAATCATTCTATTTTCGTTTGTGGCCTTTGAAAGCTTCTTTCATTGAATTCAAAGATCGATGGCTGTGAAGCATGCTGTCTTATTACGATGAGGCAGGTTATCTTCCCCGCCTTGAATCAATATATATAGAAAGAGAGACCGATGCCAAGAAGTCTTCCCATCCCAAGTCGCTTGCTTAAGGTGGTTCGTCTGACCAAGAAAGAAAGTCCAAGAGGAATTGGATATTTATTTTGCCAGTAGATCTTCTTTCGCGAGATGCGATCCAAAATAGGAAACTGGATGCCGAAGCCTTTCTAATAAGAATGTCGAATAGAAGACCCTTGAAGTAATAAAAAGAGAAAGGATCCCGCGCACTCGATGCTTTTCTCCTGGAGATGAAGGCCCGTACTCCCTGTGCCGAGGAGTCCCAGGAGCGTAACGTAAGGATCTAGTTTCTTGTTTTTTTTTAGTGTGCTCAGCAGGCCAATGCAAACAACACTAAAAACCAGAAGCACTTTGACTGTCTCTATTCTCCCTTACCCTAATGTCTACCTCTTATCTTTATAAGGTATTCAAGATCCTATAGCCTAAAGGGAAGATAAGAAGGGGGTATTCCCCTAGGAGAACTTAAGAGATCTCAATTACTAAGTTAAGTTCTTCCTTTCCCTCGGTCCCAACAGTATCTTCCATACCGGATTCTTCTTAATTATTGGACTGAAACCGGGCAAGAAAGGTTCTTCCTTTTTGCTATCTAATGAAAAGGAAAAGAAAAGGAAGTCTTTTAATCAGCAAAGGGGAAAGGCAAAGGCTACACATACAATTACAATTGAAGTCCAAGCATGGATTGCTTCCTAGCCCTAGGAATGCTTTCTTTCTTCTTTTATTGATATGGATTGCCCGGAAAGTAGGTAGGAAGAAAGACCTTTACCGCTTCTCTCTATCCTACTCGTACGGATAGAAAGCCATTAAAGGAAACAGACTCCCTAGTTGTCTTAAGTTAAGAACCGAAACCTAAGGTGAAGGATAATACTGAGACCAAGCAGTACTTCTTATGATTGGGAGACCTCCTATTTATTCTATTCCAAGTTAATAGGAAAGAGTAGAATGCAAGTCGTCTATTATTATTATGAGTGCCTAAGACATGCTAATTGCAGAAGCCAGAAGGACTAGAAGGAAGGACGTATCTGCCCTTTACTTGTGTCTAGGACTTCCGAAAGGTGTAAAAATCCCTAGGGGAAAGTCTTTAGCGAAGATCGAAGCTTCTGCGAGCATCTCTTAAACCTCTGGTGGCTTCATTCATTGATCAAACCTTTATATTTCTTTTTTTCCTCTTCAGGCTTTAACACTAGAGGTTCCCGAAAACCTTGGGCTTGGAGTGAAATCCATAGCAAAAAGGGAGCGAGTAAAAGGAAGAGTAAAGCTATAGATAATTTTGAGAACCTTGGCATAATAGAGTAAATTAGGATCTTAGTTACCTCTTACAGCGTCCGGCTTTGCTTTCTCATTGGTACATTGTTAGGGAATCTTAACCGGAAGATGCATCTAGGGTTTATTTAATTTAACAAGGCTTTCTAAAAAGGCCTTCTCGTTTGCTCACTAGCCGATGTCATCTGCTTTAGCCTTTCGTTATCATACACCCACTCTCCGTATTGCAAGCTTTCGAAGTCTTGCATTCATTTCTGTCTCATTTTCATTTCAGGTAGAGTGTACCCGGCCCCTATAGGAACCCCCTGATCTGCTGGGGGGAATTCCTATTCAAGAGGCTCACTTTGAAGGAGCGATATCTAGCAAGTCTTCCGTGAGTGAATGGTCTCATCCAGTCCGCGAGTCAATCCTATCAGCCGATCAGCCTAATACTTAAGGACTGAGTTTCCTTTCAAACTCTCAATTGAATAAGAAAAGAAAGCGTAGAAAGAAGCCTCTTCATATTCTTCATAGAGTCGATCTAGAAAGCAACGCCCAATAGAGCTTCGCCTTGTGTAGACCTATCTTTTTTGGTCTCGCTTAGCCGGTCACCGTATGCCTAAGATCCTATTCTGAGATTGGAAGAGAGCCCTTTTCTGATCTGATCTGATGATCCTCTTTCTTTTTTCAATTGTGCAGAATCCGAGGTTAAGCTATATGCGTAACACACCTTGCTTTTCGATGATGACATCACCTTTCCAAAAGAGCTTGACTCCGGGCCCGACATGATCGAGAGGTTGGATGAAAGTCAAGGGTGACTGCTGTCAAAGTAAAGTAGATCGTGATCCGCGAAGGGAACGAATAGAAGCATCTTATGAAGATCTGACTTTCCTATTGAAACTAAGAGTTCAGTTTCAGACCGACAGGTTCTATCTAATTGCAGAACGTAGATAAAGAGAGAGAGAGAAGTTTGTCTTTTGGTCAACATGGAGAGTTTACTTTACACATTGGACCGGGAAGAGAGATGGGAAAAAGACAGCACTGCAAGGGCATATGGCACGCAAAGGAAATCCGATTTCGGTCAGACTCTATCTTAATCGTAGTTCAGATTCAAGTCGGTTCAGTGAGGGCGACCGCCAAAGTCACCGAATGGGTCAGTCTTTTCCTTCAGTTTGTCCTCTATTTTAAATAAAGCGTGGGAGGACGTTGCAGATGTCCGTCCCGGACACGACTTCTTCTAAGGCTAGAAGACCACTGGAAAACACCCGGGACCAGAGCATGTCGTGAAAGAAGCACGCTGGGCGGGCGTGCTTCGACCGTGTCTCCGGGGCACAGTTGAATAATCATAAACGCGAGGTGCAGGATACCAGGCCGAGAAACCCGGGCAACCACCCCCTATGTGCCGATCGCTAGCACATTCAGGGCCCCGGCGCCCAGCTCCGCTGGAGAGGCCTAGCCTGCTCTGATAAATGCTAATTCGGTTCGGATAGACTTCATTCAAAAACGCCGCCGCCCGAAAACAAGTGCTAAGTTTCAGATCAGTGAATAAACCGAAACGAAAGAAGAGACGTTTCTCGCTCGGCGCCTAAAGCGCACTATGCTCCGCTTCAACAAATGAGAGTTTTCGGTGGAACCGGTGAACCACGCGAGCTGGTTAGATGCGTGGGACAGAGGGCTTATAGTACCTGCTAGCGCGGCTATGCAGTGGAAGGGAAGGAGCCTAAATCTACCCCCTTCTCTATTTTTTTTTTTATCAGGGTGTGCAGTTTTGGATTGGAAACCTATGGGCCTTTCCTTTCAAATGACAACTGCCTCTTCCTGCTGCGAGGGCGTTGCACGAAACCAAACCGCCCCCCGCCCGATCAAGTACCAGTTGCTGGTAGGCCCACTTAGGTTAGGGGGGGCATTGTCCCTCAGTTCTTACCAACCTCCGGTGTGTAATCGACATCTTGTTAGCTTCAACTCGGTTGAATAAGAATCATGCCTGCGGCACCCTCTGCTGTCCATTTCTTATTCATTCAGGGTGCTCGGCCGGTGCTCCTTTCTCAAACCAGAACAACTCTGAACGTTAGGGAGGGAAGACCACCTGAGCGAACCGACCGAAGGGACTTGACTTATCCAAACCGAACGATAGCGGCTTAAAGCTAAGCCTAGAGCAGCGTCGCTGCTTGATCGGCGGTGAGGAGCATCTCCAATATGGGGCAAAGGATCAAGCGCTTTGACTTTGTCCCCCGGGATCCACCACAGGTTGGGTTTGAGTGAGAGCCGTGTGATAGGTGACTATCCAGCACGGTTCGGAGAGCACTTTTTTTTTAGTCTGCGCTGGTGAATGGAAGCCCCCCCTATCAAGCAAGAAAGAAGCGGCTCTTTCCACGGCGGAGTCACCATTGACTCTATTTATTATTATGGTAAATTAGTGTATCAAAATGTCAATCTGAGATCTTATTTCGGTTCGCCACCTACGACAAAGGTGAGTCTCGGTAGGTGTATTATTCTACATTTTTCCAAAAGAACATTCATTCATTTTTTTCTTCCCCATGGACGACGACGACTGAAACGACGCAAAAAAACCAGACCCGGAAAGGGGAAGGGATTCGGGAAAGTGGGGCCGATCAGGTGTCTTCATTCAAGCGACAATACAGAAGAAGAACGAAACAAAGTGAGAGGCCGGGGGGCAGGGAAAAGAGTCGAGTCGATCAGGCTCGACGACCGGGAGAAGGAAAACGAAATCAGGATTTGGCCGAAAAAGAAGGAAGGCTATGGATACCATGACCGATCACCATCGAGAAAGAAGAATCTTTCTAAATTACTTCTGGTCAGCGGGGCCTTCAAGCATCCGAAAGACGCCGGGGTTGTAAATGACATATCCTTCCTGATAGAAAATGACGACTCCTTCAGAAAAACGAAGTTATTCCATTTCTTTTTCCCAAAGAAGTCCCGCTCCGACGGCCCGACGAGTCATCTACTTAAAAGTAAAAGGACCCTCCCCGCAGTGCGCCTCTCCTTGAATTATTTGGTCATGCAATATTTTTTGAATACAAAGAACCAAATTCATTTCGACCCCGTCGTAGTTCTCAATCATTTCGTGTCACCGGGCGTGGCTGAACCATTTACGATGGGGGGAGCGAATGCACAGGGAAGAAGCTTAGATAAGAGAATACGTTCTCGCATCGCCTTTTTTGTAGAAAGCTTGACCAGCGAGAAAAAGTGTTTGGCCGAAGCCAAAAAGAGGTTGACTCACTTCATTCGCCAAGCGAATGATCTTCGCTTCGCGGGAACAACAAAAACCACCATCTCGCTCTTTCCTTTCTTCGGTGCTACCTTTTTCTTTCTAAGGGATGGGGTTGGGGTGTATAATAACCTTTTTTTTAAGGATGCCCGGGAACAACTCCTAGGTCAATTAAGGAGAAAATGCTTTTACCTCTTGGGTAAGGATAAGGTAATGGAATTGAGAGATAAATTCATAAACCTAGGTGGGATAGGAGAATTGATAAAGGGAATAGAGATGATGATTTCTATCATACTGAGAAACATAAGAATTCCGTACGGGTACAACTCTTATTTGAACGAAATGAAAAAAATGCGATCTTTGTTGTCTAATAGAACAAACACTAATACCTTAATCACGTCGGTCAAGATTCAATCTGTTTATCAAAGTGCTTCTCTGATTGCTCAAGACATCTCTTTTCAACTGAGCAACAAAAGAAGATCATTTAGTTCCATTTTTAGTAAAATAGTGAAGGATCTTTCATTATTAATGAATAAATGGGTAGAGGGGATCCGTATATGTTGTTCAGGTCGATTAAAAGGCGCAGAAATAGCTGGAACTGAATGCGGAAAGTATGGAAAAACATCTTGTAATCTATTTAACCAGAAAATAGATTATGCTCCTGCGGAAGTATCTACTCCTTACGGAATCTCAGGTGTCAAAGTGTGGATTTCATATAGTAAAAAAAAGGGGGGATAAAGTCAAAGAGTCTTCTTAAAAAAATACTAAATATAGAAATGTGGTACATCCCCTAATCCGGTATAAAAAAAAAAGACCAGGGAATCCATAAATTGAAAGGATAGGGGGGGCACAGCCCCCAACCAAGGGAGTGGATCCAGTATGTCCCCCCTTATTCATTCCCGGCATGCTGCCCCGGGGCCGGAATGCGGTAGGGTCTTCAAGCCCCACGCTCGATTCTCGAGATTCATGGGCCGTCTCGCGAAGATCTTCGATCCGAACCTTCGCATCTACTTTCTCTTAGAGGATGAACCACGCCTTCGCTATCGCCCCTCGCTACTGCTCAACCTCGCTATCGCATTGATTCTTGCCGGCCCTTCCAGATTAAAATTCCTTATTGAGATCGAGATCTTGTTCCATTAGACCCAGTTTGGTCAGATTAGTTCCATAATATAGCTTGCCCGGACCGGGCTTTCAGTCTTTGGTCGGGCCGGCCTAATGAATGATCATTGTTCGGGAACAAAAGAATAAGACTGAAGGCTTTTGCTATCGCAAGACGATCGAAGAGCTATCGCTCAGCTGCTTCGCGTATTACGAAAGCCGTATTGCCCGAAGGGGGCATGCTGCAAGAGCGTAGGTCAGTGATAAGCGTAGGAGGTGTGCCCGAAGGGCAGCGGCAGCAGTGTGGTTCCGGGTGCCGTCGCTAGATTGAGATCCGCAGGGTGGCGGGGACTTCGACTGCCTTGTATCAGGTGAAGAGAAGGGGGTTTTAGAGGTAAGACAGATCATTACGTAATACAGAGTCAGACGGGAGAAGGATGGGAGCAAGTTAAGTGAACCGAGGTAGTTAAACTAGGGCATATAAGCAATCAGCTTGTGTAAGCATGGCTTGAAGGTAAGCTTGCATGCTGTCAGTAAAGAGAGCTCTTAGTTAGCTCGTAAACTCGCTTTCCCATTATACGCGCAGCAAGAAAAGGAGAAAAATACCTCTTTAGAGTGACCTTGCTATTACTTATTAATGAATTAACGATAAATGCACTGAAAGACAAAATCGTTTCCCAACTAGAAAGAATTTTGAGAGTCTATAGGGATACTGCTGTAGATGTGAACTTACCAACAGGAGTCAATCTCCAAGAGGTAGCCGAACGTCTTTTTTTTAGCGACGCAAGCATTCAATGTCTAAACCAGATCTATGTAGATCTCGTCAATCAGGGCACGCAGAGTCCCCACTTTGCCCAAGCTCTTGATTATGTTCTGGGAGGTATGTAGTTAGGATTTTTTATAGGCTTTATTTAGAGTTTAGGTAAGACTTTCAGACCACCATTTTCAAATTCTCCCCCGGACGTAGCTGAAAGGTGAACCGGGTTACCAAAGTCACGATTAGAATAAATGGTAGTTCGCTGGGATCCTCTCATGCTTCCCAGAGATGGAGGTTCGAATCCTTCTCGTGACTGACAGGAAAAGTCCAATACTCAACCTCGAATACGACTTGCATGTTATCGCATATCGTTGTTGTAGCATGATTTTAGCTTCTTAGCGCTTAAGCTACTACCTACTCTATAAGAAAGCCTACTTACCTTAGATGGAGGGAGGAGATAGTAAGGAAGACTTTCTACGCTATACGATCTTTCTTATCTTATGATATTTATCGTAATCTCTCATTGGGAATAGCCCTTGAAAGATAAAGATCGCTTTTCATGCTTCAATGAATCCCTTGACTCTGGTTTCCTTTACTCCTTTCCTTTGCTTTCTTGATCTAGCTTTCTGACTGTGAATGATTCTTCTTCTTCTCAACAGCAGTCGTGAGTCCTCCCACCAATAGTGAAGTCGTCAAAAAAAATAGATTATTCTAATAAGACGCACGAGGAATAATCGGGCAAGGCGGTCTTTCTCGTTACTTTGACGGCTGTTTGCCCTTTTCTGACCGAAATAGAAGAGCAGGTCTCGTGCCTGGGAGATTTTTCCAAATCCCTAACGAATAGAGCCGGTAGGAACTAGCTGCGACGCAGCAAAACAATTTCATTGCGGTAAGCACTCTTCTGAGACTAGAGACTGACTATCTATTGGCCCCAACCTTTACAGCTCCCTAAATCTCGAACTCAATCATCGAAAGGGAAACTGGATCAACAGGTGATGAAAGCCTCTTCAGTAAACTCTTTCCGCTTCCGCTTCTGAATCTGGATGGCGGCTTTGGTTGGAGAAGAGAGTTTTTCAGTTATGGTTTAGGGCTAGTGAGTTACTCATTTCATTCATTCGATTCATCACAAGGGCATTCGCTAAGCAGCTAAGCTGAAGTCAAATACCCGGAAAAGTCCTATCTCCGAATTCCGGTAAAGAAGAAATTAATTGATAACAGATCATTGCTAAGAAAGAAGAGTTTCGTAGCCAAGCCAGGAAGAAAGCCAAGGGTAAGAAGCTAAAGCATAACAAGCCTCAAAATCTCGCTCCCTCGCTCGTGTACTTAGCACTGCAACTCGATCTGGTAAAGGGACAGGGACTGCTGCAACGAGAACTTAAACTCAAAATTAATTTAATCCTGCCTCGAGAATCTGCTATAGCGATACCTACATTAAATCAATTGATTTAATGTAGGCAGTAGGCATCGCTCTTGACCTTTCTTCCTTTCCCAGGACTGAAAGCTTCCTAAACTGGATCAATGTGAATGTCCGAGTAGGGTGAATCAATGAATGTCCTGTTAGAAGGCCGGGTAACTATCAATTTCATAAGAGAAGAGAGATGGGATCGTAGGCTAGATCACGTCCCTTCCAGTTGATTGCTTTTGTACCTGTACTTGGATCCCGTCCCGAATCACTAAATAGTGAGGGCTCGGAACTTCTATTCTTCATCTTAGAATCGGGTAGAATGCCGTGCTGTTCAAACTCGGACTCGCGAGTTAATGATTAGAAGCACATGCGAGTTTTACCCACCAATCTCTTCTAACTGCAGCTTTTGCTCAATCATACGCGGGAGAGGGAATATCTTGAATGGATAGATGGGAGTATTATACACGTAATATACGATGACTAGTTCCGATCGTTCTCTCGTTTCCCTCACCTCAATAGGTGGGTAAGATTGCTATTACAGTACCTAACATGTTGTCATTTCGAGTGGGTGGGACATAGAGGCAGAGGTGGGGGGCTTTGAGAGCTAAAGGCTTGGGCTTCTGCTGGCAAGAAGAGGCCGAGGTAAGAATACGACCCTAAAGTATAGGGCAACTTCGTCTCCAAAGTCCTATTAAGCTCAAAAGAAAGAAGCACTGCCCTGTAAAGCAGATATTACGAAGTGGCATTTCAAGATACGAAAGCTGATCATGGGACGGCAGCCTGCCTACCAACCAAATATGAAAAATTTTGTTAGTACCATCTGTTGCTCTACATCGCGATAGACCAATTGCGTGAGCGGGAAATAGAATAAAAATACGAGCGGAGCGGATCTCGTCCCTTTTTGCCGAGGAGGGGTTTCCCCGTTGTCGAAGGACAGATCATTAGTTGGAGACAAAGAAAGCCTCATATCACAGCACTTCTCGAAGATCATGTTCTAAAGATAACGTATATATAAGAAAGTGCTTGTTTTGTGATCTTCGTCTAGAAGGAAAGGTGGCCCATACCTGATTTCGATGTGACGAGCCCAGCCGCCGATTGGATTGGAGGGAAGAAGTTGTTGACCTTTAATAATGCTCCGCTTCCAAGCCTCCTCTTTCACACCCAGCGAGCAGGTCATTCTCCTATTTGTCAATGTTCATCACATCCTCCTATGCATCCCTGGCTTTCACTCCTATACTACGGGGACCTACTGATCGATCCCACACCTGGCCTCAAGGCAGATGAAAGACCAGGAAAAAAAGGCCATAAACTATACCCGGCTCCAGGTCAAATAGCCGAATTAGCATCGATTGAATCACAAATCACCGTAGTAGCTTAGATAGATCGAAAAAGCTGTGAATAGGGCTTCAGTTCTTATTTTCCCAAATTAGTTCAGTGGGGAGGCAACTCAATACAATAGGTAGCTCAAGCCGATAAAGAAGCTCAAACCTGGCTTGTGTAGCCTATGCGAAGCAAGTCGGAACTGGCTCAAGGGAAAGAGATGAATCGATAAGAACGATCCCAATTGAATCAATAGATGCAGGATTACCCAAGGGATGCCTTCCTAAGCCCAAATTACTGGATTTCCTGCTTTCTTGAACCGGATTACACTGACAGAAGAAAGATGCCATATTAGCCCTGATGAAGCTTCCCGCCTAACCTTACCTTAGATAGGGGGAGAAGTAAGGCACGAAGAGTTTCCATGATGTGGCGATGTTTTCGTTCAGCACGCCCATTCAAAAGGCAATTAGGCCAATTAGACTGAAGGGAAGGTGCGAGAAGGAAATAGAATAGTCTTTTTAAAAAAAAAAAAGTATGCGCTCTGCTAAGGCTCATCGGTCTTTTGGCAATATAAAGCATACTACTCATCGATTATTTGGTCTTTTGTGATCGAAACAACCTAGGAAGAGTTGTTGCCTACATAACCTACCTTCCAGACAAGAAGGTATCAGATCACTGTAGTTCTCGACCCTTTTTGTTAAACCAGTTCCTGTACTCTTTTTGAATGAATTCCAGTCTGTAAAGTAATCTGGTGGAAGGAAGAAGGGCAGCTTGAAAGATTTCACCAGGTCCAGTTCTTGTTATCGGACTAGAAGCAGCTAATGAATCCGCATCTGTTGGAGGAAGGACTGCTATTGCATCTTTTATCGGACGGGCTACTTCTGTTGATTGAGAGATGGGAATGCCTAGTCAAGATGTGCCGTGGGATTTCCCTTCTGAGATGGAGGTCCTGTTCCCAGTTGAATCAGAGCTGTGACCAAGTCGACTGCTCTCCTTCTCCTAGCAAAGTCCTATTCGGGGTGTGAAGGAAGACGAGGCCGATCCTTATATTTAAATAGTATTCCACGATCTCTCTATCTGTAAAGGTAAAGTACCCCTGGGATTCGACTTGCCTTTCTTGCTTTTAGAACGGGGAGGGAACCTGAAGTCTGGCAGAAAATCCGAATCATAGTTAGCAGTTTGAATAGAACCAGTGTCGTAGCCAAGAGAATGGGAAGCAGGGCAATGATAATTGTTCGGTTGGGATTCTGTGAGTAAGGGAGCAGAGGCAGAATCGAACTAAGAAGATTCGGAGTAATGAAAATAGAACTCAAAAGCAACTTACCATGACATTTGTTGAGAAAATCCTGCTAGAAAGAGGAACTTGGCAGAGGTAGCGAGGAGTTGACTTCCGGAATCAACAGGTTGGTAATTTCATACATGATGTCATTCCATTCGCTCATCTTTCTCCTCGTCGGGAAACCTTTCGCTAGTCTGGTGGTAGCTTCGGTGCCCTCCCGCCTCTCGATTCTCGGCAGGGTTTTCTCAACCTCAATCATTTCATATTTTCTTCTCGATCAACAAAGTGGAACAAAAGGCTAGTTTCCTTTGCGCAGCGCTTCACCATGCTCCTTGCTGCACGCGCTAGGGACTGTATAACCGGCTGCTTTCGGTTGTTTGACACACCACTTAGGCGGCAGGTAAGCTTGATGACTGAAAGCTTTCAATTCAAGTTAAGCAACGAAGAGGTCGAGGCATAGCCCAGGTGCTTTTAGCGAAGCCGGAATTCCATTAAGGTAGTTCCGCCGAGGGGAAGAAGAATTCTAGATCGAATGCGACTGGGATTGAGGAGGGCTAGCTTTCACGTGGTTCAGGCTCCAGGGGAATGCTTTTTAAGCTCATACCAGGAAATTCCATATTAATAGAATTCTTCCATTAGAGCGAGTTCGGTCAGATCAAGCTATTCAAGCTATTTTGGCTTGGGGCAGGGGCGTAGCGAGCAGAAAATTCCCTATCAGACAAAGCTCTATAAGGTAAGGAAGAAAATCAGTCTTAACTAAAAGCCTATCGAAGTCACTTACGGATCCGGATTCCATTCTTTTTGAGTGAACGAAGCGCAAGCTCCGCCCAGACCCGCTCAACGCTGCGCCCCCCCCCTCAGCAGCAACAAGGTGCTCCCAAGCGACCCTGGGGACCCAACCCAATGGAGCTCACTACCAAAATGACCCCTACCCATTCCTACCTATTCTCCATCCTTCTGACCTGGAAAGCCATTTCTCTACCCAGAGATCACTCCCCTGGCCTCCTGGTCTCGACTATTTAAAGTTCTGTCCAGTTCACCGAGACGCAGGCCATACCATCGAAGAGTGTCATACTTTGCGTGATGTCATCTATGACATGAATGATGAAAATCGTATCAATTGGAACGAAGTTAAGGCATACCTTAAAGCCGCCAATGTCACTGAAGCTATTGGGGATCTATACTAATCCAATGCCACAACATCAAGGGGGACAAGTCACCACTCAGGGACCTACACCGGTACAAACTAATCCAGGACCTTCTGCCAGCGCTAACACCATCCGAGCTTGCACTGCCGCTCGAAGAGAGATGCCTGTGAGACCCCCTCCAGTTCTGTAATTCGAAGGAGGTTCTGAGAATTTAAAACTCCGGAGTCACCCCCAGGAATCGAAGTTCCAAAAGCAGACGAAATCACTATGGAACCGGACCTCCTCGCTGCCGCTCAATTCATTACCAGGAAGAGGCAAATTCGCTTTTTTAGGAAGGGTGGGTTGAAAAGGTGAAGAAGGAAGAATGTATCCGAACGAATGCATCGGCAGAATATTACCCCCTTTTTTGAAATCCCCTCGTCACCTACTAGTGAGCCGGAAAGCTTAGGGGCTCCTCTCGTTCCTCTTCCCCCATTTGACAACCCTATCTCAGAATGTTCGGATGATTCTCTGGAACCCCCTTAACTAATAGATGCTTCAATACTAATACTAAATAAATAATGGGGTTGGGAAAAAGCAGAATAAAAGGATTTCACGGGCAGAAAGGCGAAGGGAAGTTCGGAAAAGCCTAGCAGACGGGACACCCCTTTCTATTAAGACCTCGGCATATTCCTTACCCCCCTACGAAACATTTACCCCTATTTTGAAGTGAAGAGGAAAGCTCCCAGGTTCCGAATCTTAAAGAAGTGCATGACCAGATTGGAAGCACCGAGGTTAATTCGCAATGGGCCAACTCACCCAGCCATGATGCATGACAGAAGAGAGCGAGCACAAAATGGAGTTTCCCTGTTGCACATTGAATCCCTAAGCAGATTAAGGGTGAGGTTCACGTCCGGAAAGAATCTTTTTCAAGACTTTCTCCCCTATGTTGAACTTTATCTATATTACCTTATTGTGGAATGCAAGGGAAAGCCTTCTCTGGTAGACCTGGACATGTTCCATGGCGTGAAGTCTCTTCTCATCTAATAGCTCTAATTTGTCCTAGGATGATGTTCGAAATCACGGCCAACACGGCTCGCTCCATACGCGACTTATGGGAAGATAGTTTCATTCATGCTCGAGGTGCAGGATACGCCTGAAAAAGACTGATTCTTCAACTTGGCTTAGAAAACTGGAACGAAAAAGAGCTGGAAGGATAAGAACTTTCCTCTCCTCGCACTGGGAAGGATTTTTCTTATATTCTCTTTCTTTATCGGACAGGTGTATGCTGGAGAAGAATGAAGCCTCTCCTCTAAAGGAAGTCGATAGACTGACTGTCTTGCTTTTATTTCTTCTTCTAATTTGGAAGGAAACTCGGATGAAAGAATAAAAGAGGATGACTTCAGATTTGAGGCCTTACGAGGGTTTAGAGACTAAAGACGATAGCGGCAGGATTAGGCTATTATTCTATTAAGGAAAAGTTCCTCTTCGAATAAGAAAGAGGATTGAGACGAGACTACGATCTCCGGTTGGACAAATTCGCCAAAGATAGGTAGCTCTGCTCTAGCTTACACTCCCAAGTCTACGATTCTGAAACCTTATTTAGGAGTGACAGAACCCGGTTTAATTTAAAAGGGGTCCTCTAGCAAGCCCTTTAAGATATAGAACTATAACTCAACAGAATTCTCCAGCCGTCCCGCTTTGGTAAAGGAATGTTACTCTGATTGGTAATGTTGGCGATGCCAAGCATGCTCAGGACGGATCTAGCGCTAAGAAAGTAGGAAGGACGTTTTCCAGCGATCTTGGGGCAGCCGTCGGCGTGGGTAGCTGTGTCACCCTAAGTAACTGATAGATTCTCTCTCAATGGGTTTTCCTTCCTCCCTATGGTGTTTCTTTGGCAAAGAGGTTTGTTTTTTCAAGAACGAGATATTGGTAGCTGATGGACTTAAGGGTTTGGAAGCTATTTCGTCTGAGGTTTTTGATCGATTTCCACTCCTAGCCCAGAAGAGAAGGGACTGAAGATAATTCTATGCTAATTAAGTAGTTTGTTATATCCAATTCTTAAAGAAAAGTATGTATTTGAAGTTTGGTAAGATCTTCCCTCTTGTGGAAGAGAGGAAGGCACTAAGACCCGCTAGAAGGACTCTAAGGGAAGAAAGAAAGCCGTCCTAGTGAGGTGCAATGCTGAAACTGTGATCGGTAAACAAACCCTACAGAAGTCGGAATGGGATACTTCACTAAGGAAGTAGCACCGGCGGTTAACTATACTAATCATAGGCATTCTGAGTTGCGTTTGGGTATGGAATGGATAGGCCCCAAGTGGCTGCCTCTCCTACTACCAATGTGTGTGGGCGGATCATCGCCCCTTCATTCTGGTTCTACTTCATTCGCTATTAACAAGACGGCACACGCAAGACAAAAGATGTCAAATCAGGCCCTTGAAAGGTGTAGATGAAGCCTTTTCCTTTTCTGCCGGAAAACACTTGAAGGATACGAGGCATAAGACTATGGATCGAACTTCTTAAGAGGGAACCGCTACTGCAGCCAATCCATTGAAAGGTGAAGGCAATGCTAAATGCAGATGCAGACCGATTGGGTTCTCCCTTTTTTTTGCTAGGGGGGTGATGTTACCAGGTTTTTCGCGAATGTGAGGTTCAAGTACTGCCATCCTTTGTTGGTCGAGTTCGCTGTGTAATTTCAACAATGCCATTCGAAACCGAAAAAAAAGGCCGTAGCTGCATCTTTCGAGAAAAAGAAAGAATAGGTGTCACGCCGATGATTAGGAGAAGGTATCTTATGGCTTAGGGAAGGGCGCTTCTGCCCAGATCTATGATTGATCTAGAATTCCCCGAGACGAGACGAACTGTCGATTCTCCGATAAATGTCAATGACTTAAACATGTTTCCGAGACTTCAACATACATGTTTGGCAGCGGCAAGGAGCGTTTTTGACTTCCTAACACGGATACCAAGACAGCTGAGCAGTGAGGAATAGGATCACTTTTCCTTTCAGTCTCGAAGCAAGCTGTGGTACAATCCCTCCTTCGCTCCGGCTCGTTCCGTTCCCGTGTAAAAGCTATACCTTTCGATTCCTATCCCGCAGTGAACGAAGTTCGCGATGGGTTAAGGGGCCGGGATCTGGGATTCGGTATAATAACTCCTCGTAATTCAGGCGAGTGGAGGAAAGTTAAGTTGACTGTTGGAGGAAAATGGGCGAGCCCTACTAGTACAATAGTCTACGGAACTAAAGGATCGGCTATTAAGAGACAAAATAGATTCGGCTCGTTGGCTCTATAGACTCACTCTCTTCAGAGAGGAGTTTACTACAAGTATGGCCTCGTTTAGCCTTGTCTTAAACGGTGGCTCCGTGGTCCCAAGTGCTCGTCTTTTTCACTTCTCCCTGGAACTGTTGATCCCTTCCGCTCCGTTCGTTCCGAACTCGCGAGCGGCATGTCAAGTCTCTTTTCTTTCAACTCCGCTCGGTGATCGCTCATGGCTAATATAGGTAGGTCCAGAGCTAGCTAGTGTTCAGAAGTCATTTAAGAGATTTAATATGGGTCCTATTAGAAGGCTATAGCCCCAAAGAGATAGAGATTCGCATTCGGGAAGGGAACCATAGCAGCTGATAAAGGCTGCTGGTGGAGCCGGAGAAGAACCGGGATAAGGGCTGGTAAGTACTAAAGCTGCTGGAGCGGCTGCCTTCGCCCACGAAGGAATCGGAATCTCGCTACTTCCCCTAACTTTCCTAGAGCAGGAGAGAGTGAATCTACAAGCAGGGAATCAAAAAAGTAAAAGAATAGGCATCGCGCAAGAGCAGACCTGATTTCACTAGTCTCAGGGCAGGAGTAGGCGGGATAGATGCCAATTCCAAAACCACATGCAAGCAAGGAAGGCAGCAGGATTGGCCCCAATTGAATCCATAGTAAAGAATCGGACATGGAATGCGCGGGAACTTATTCCACATGGGGAAGGCGAGAAGGGCTTGTTCTTGAATTAGATGGGGCATTAGCGGTCTTAGGTGATTTATCATTGCCCCCAGGAGAGGTACGAAAGTAGGGCTATTCAAAGCACAGTGAGGCAAAGCGAGTGAGAGGTATGCAATCCCCAGCTTGAAGTAAGCCAAGGAGGGACACGAAAGGATCATTAAAGTCGTGTTTTGCTAGGCAAAGGTATAGTCATTTTTTAACATATTGAGAGTTGCAAGGAACCTTCTACACTGTTGCTTTCTAGTTTTCATCCAGCCAATCTATCGATGTTTTGTTTTAGTCCCTGAAATGCGATCTTGATCTGCTTTTGAGGTAAAAAACAAAGTGATGATTGATTTCCATTGTTCGAGAGCTACCTTCCTGCTATGCTTTCTGTCTTGGGTCAAGTCAACCAAGTCATTCAATAGTCCAACAAGCTTTGCTGTCGCCGGGCACATAGAGAAGTCGTTCTGCTCTGTTCAGTATCATAAGTACTGGATGTTCCTGGAAGGGGTATGTCCTAAGGTATAAAGCTTTCCCTTCAGAAAGCTTTGAATCAAAAGGTGGTTGTTAGACTTCGCTCGGAAGCGTCTTTCTCAGTTTCCAATGAAAGTCTTACTTTCGCATGTAGTTAGCCTTCCGAACTTTGGTCTGTCGAGGGTTTCGGACTGTAAATGAATCTTTGACTCTAAAAATGAAAATCGAAAAGGGAAGCGGGGATTCATGGTCATTGACGGTTGATATCGAGAAGGCCTCGGATCCGGTGGGGTTTCATTCGGGACACCTTGTTTGAGATTTTTTTGCCTAGTCAGATGCTGGAGCTCATTATGATGTGTATTTCTACGAGTAGTATGCAGGTTTTTTGGAATGGAGAGGTGACAGATGCCTTTTTGCCGTCTCCCGGAGTTAGACAGGGATACCCTCTATTTATTACTATATATATATTTCTTGGAAAGATTAGCTCATGATCTAGCGGTTCGACAAGGATTATGGAAGCCTATTCAGTTATCTAAGAATGGTCCCCAGCTTTATCATTTGTTTTTTGCGGATGACTTGCTCCTTTTCGCTAAAGCATGAATGGATCAAGTTCCGGTCATTAAAGCTTGCTTGGAGTCCTTTTGTGCGGTCAGAAAGTTAGTCTTGCTAAATCCAAGATCCATTTCTAAAAAAACCTCTCTGATGGTCTCTCTTGTGCAATCAGTAGAGGTTTCGGTTTCACCAAAACAAGGAACCGTCGGGAAGTTTCTTGGGGTCCCCGTCACTCCATGATCGAGTGACAAGAGCCACATACCATGATATTGTTAATCGAGTTCATGAGAGACTAAGTAGGTGGAAGACCAGCCAATTGTCGATGGCGGGGCGTACTACCTTGGCCCAATCGATAGTCACTGCCCTCCCAACGTATACAATGCAGACCGCAGCTCTTCCTTATACGGTTTGTGAAGAGATTGAAAAGCAAACCAGAGCTTTTCTTTTTGGATCAGGTGTAAAAAAGCCTCATTTGGTGCGTTGGGATAGGGCCTAAAAAAAACGGCGGTCTAGGTATTAGGAAAGCTAAGGAAAATAACGAGGCTCTTATCATGAAGCTAGGATGGGGTTTATTAACACAACCGGATAAACTCTGGGTGCAGATTTTGAAAGGAAAGTATGTTAAGGATAAGGGGCACCCTCCTGTGGTAATTACCAAACCGAATGCTTCCCCCTTATATAAAAGTATGGCCTTTGGTTCTTCAAGGATGCAGATGGGTTATAGGTAACGGTAGGGTAGCGAGGTTTTGGCTTGACCCATGGGTGGAAAATAAAGGACCACTTATTCACAATAAATCAAGTTCACAAGGGTGCCGTGAATCTCTGTGTTGCTGCTTATTCATCAGAATGTGGCTGGAATTGGAGTGCGTTTCAGATGTTCCGTTCCTGCCTCATCATCTTTGTCTACTGTGGGATTAAGCCCCCGCATAACTTTGCGCCTAATGATCGCATCATCTGGGGTCAAGGGAACTTCACCACAAAGTCAGCGTATGCTATTTTTTCGGGGCAGGTTTGGGGCGGTGGGAGATAGTTTGGAAATGTCCCGGGCCCCAACGGATTCCAGCTTTCCTATGGCTGGTTTTGCATAATAACTTGTTAACGAATGTGAGTCGCAAATAACGACATATGACTTATGTTAGCTCTATATATGTATGCGCTTTAGCCCTTTTTTCGTAATTGAATATGGAAAGAGAAAGAGATTCGTCTTGCTTATGCGCTTCTTCATTGGCTTGAGTGTGTGGTATCTGCTTCTGACCGAACCGCTCTTTCTCTCACTCACTCTTCTCCTTTTTCAAGGAAGGGCGATTGTCTTAGTGTTCCGGGAAGAACGGAGATCCTGCGCTAAGAATAAGAAAAGAGAATACCCTATCTACCAAGATAAAGAGTACTCTCTCGTGCAAAATCCTTCCATTGGTCCCTTCGCTAAGAAAAGAAAAGAAAGCAAAGAAGGAATTTTCGCATGAAAAAGAAAGTCTCACTCCTTCACCTTATACAGAACTTGTGTCAATTGATTCGAAATCAAAGTCAGCAAAGCAAGTTCAAACTACCTGCCCAGTCGAAAACCCTCTATATAAGAACACAGTTGATGCGAGCTGGTGAGAATCTAAAACAGCTTATGGACACGCACAATTTGAATCTCCCACCTGACTGGACATTTCCACAATTTACAACAGAAGTCATTGGGATCATTTTTTTTTTCGATTTTACAGGATCTTTCTTTACTTTATATGGTAGTGATTCTTTTCATCAAGCCTAAAATCTTCTCCATTTTCTTTCTTCAGGGGCAGGGGGTGGTTAGTCTAATCTCCGGTGGGGGATGCATTTCTGGTCGGGCGAACCGACCCCCGGATCCGCTTTTCTTGTTTATTTACAGCAGCGGCATTCTCCCTTTACTTTTACATCCATTTTTTGAATCATGGAATTCTCTCCCGAACTAACAACTCTATTATAAAGTTGGATTCCAACTTTTACACGAATTTGAAAGTGGATGATAATGGATTTACATCACGATATCTTTTTCTTCCTCATTCTTTTTTTGGTTATTTTAGGTGTCTATCTACCTCTTTTTTTGTTTGCTCCGAAAATTCTACATGGATCGACCGGGCCATGGTTTGGTACCGATGGTTCTCCGGCTCCATGCGGGCCAGCCGAGCCCAGCGTTCCGAACAAGCCTACGAAAAAAAAATTCGTAGAGCTTATACCTTCTTCTCCAGAAAGACTGCCACCAGTATTGTAGAGGTATGGGTTTCTGTGGCAAGTATTGTTCGAGGGGCCGAGAGGACTTGGACTTTCTCGAAGCCGCACATGAGATCGCCAAAAACTCTTTTTTTTATGATGGCGCGGACCCTTAAAAAATAAGAAATAATCTGCTAAATCTGATTCGACAACATAGTAGTGAATCAAAATGGCAATCTGACCCGAATGCGCACTGGATCTTTGACTTACTCCGCCCAGGGGAGCTTTCGTTCGAAACAAGGTAGCCGTAAGGAACCCTATGGCTGGGGCTGGATTGAATCCTTCCCTTCCTTCTCTCTGGAACAATCGAGGGCACTGCCTTCCCTCAGCTTTCAGAGGTGGGGGCTGCATCAATCATCGCTCAGTGAGCTATTTTTTTTTTTGCCGCCAATAGCGATGCAAGGCGGGCACGCCAGGTAGACGCGCTAGGCGAAGGAGATGCATTTATGGTACTGGTAGTACTGTACAAGCTCTTAGGGAATAATCTCTTTCTTATTTCTGCCTTTCTTTCCCATGACGACTAAGAACGGGCAAATCAAAAATTTCACTTCGAATTTCGGACCTCAACATCCTGCTGCTCATGGTGTTTCACGATCAGTATTGGAAATGAACGGAGAAGTGGTGGAACGTGCGGATCCGCATATTGGATTACTCCAGTGCGGCACGAAGCCGCTGACGCCGAGTCGGCTCCTATGCCGCTAGCTATGCCCTGCTTGGTCCCCCGGCACGGTGGAGGTTCCGTAGCGCGGCATGAGCACCGGGCTAAGGGGCGGTTGAGCAACTCAAGCAAACCACCCTACCTTACTACAACATAGGGACATAAGGGAGAAGGTTGTGAAGGTGGCCTCGTTATCCACACCTCCGGTCGGATGAATGGAGGACCGACCGATCCGGGTTTTCATGAGCGTTGGCGGGTCCTGGAGTGCCTGTCAAGGGCGCTAGCGCATACCCCGGGGTGATCATCACCACCTGCACCTCACATCTCGGCACAGTGGAACGTGTAACCCGCCTACTGTCTCATTCAACTACATTTGTTCCTGTAATCTATAGCCTAACAGAACGCAGCAGCGATGGACAACCCGCCCATACATCCAGCGGGGAGGATGGCACTACTGGCCAAGACCGTCTGGCGAAAACGCCGCAGGCGCGAAGCGTGGTAGGCCTGCGCCGGGGGAGCATAGGGAGGAAAGGGAGCCCGGACGGTGGAAGAGCCAGGGGAGGCCGGGTCATTTGACGGAAATGGAAGGCTTTTCACCTAGAAGGCCCTATGAAGTAAAGGGAAGCGCATGAATTCTTGGAAAAAGAGGGAGCGAGCCTATATTATATAATTCTATATAAAATGTAATAAAGTCATTTCAATGAATAGATAGAGTCAAGGGTAGGACAGATAGCGCTGCCTACACGCGAATTACGAGGTCGAGCAGTCTCAATTTCACTACAGGATTTGCGAATGAATGCTGGGCTGGGTGGGCCACCTCGAATGGCGTGAGCCGCATGCGGGGAGACCCGCACGTACGGTTTTTAGGGGGATCGGGTCGAAAGACCGGCCGACGCCCACCCGACTAGAGGGACTGAGAAATTAATAGAGTACAAAACTTATCTTCAAGCTTTACCTTATTCTGATCGTTCAGAGGGCGATCGCGGAGTCACTGAATGAAGTCCTCCGTTTCTTTCGGAGGACCCGCAGCGAGGCAGAGATGACTAAGTGACATATGGAATATGGCGACGACAACAGCATGTCGTAGAAGGAGATAACAGGTGGAGCCAACGATCCACTAAAACTAACGTATCTACAACTACATCCCCGAGCGGCAGTCAAACGGAGGCGTGAATGCAAGATGCCAGCGGAATGATCGGCCGGACAGAGGCTAGGGCTGCTTCCTTCCCACCGCGTCCTTCCTTGTGTGTCGGAGATATAAAGCGAGTGCACCGGAACCGGAAAAGAACGGGAACTGGGTCGATCTATTCTATGGCGAAGCATCCGAAGCATAACTGCACACTCACACGATCTTTGCCGAGAGATAGGAGCATTCGGTGGAACCGGTGAACTACACTTGCTTCTGGATAGATGTGTGGGACAGAGGGCTCGTGGTACCTGCTGCCTACCCTTCCTTCTCTGCTTTTAGAACCGTGTGAACGGAGAGTGGGCAGAAGGGAAGGAGGTCCTCATACGGAGTCGCACACTTCCCAGAGCAGTGCGGGAGACTGGGGAATGGGTCGAGTAAACTCCCCGAAAAATAACAGACGAAGCTTTACTTAGATAGGGCTTTGATTGGTATTGATTTAATCTTTTTGATTGGAAAGGAGGGCGCCTGGGTATGTTATAGAAAAGGAAGGCAGAGGTAGTATATCGAATGGCGAAGAGAGGTGGCTCGGCAGGGAAGGAATGGGAAATCTCGTCAAGGATGACTTATTTGTTGGCGAAACGAAGGGCGCCTTCGGCTTAAGTGATTCTCTGAGCCGGTCTGGATTTCCAACGCCTCGGGAAACTGGTCGAGATAGATGACAGCGTCCTTTTCCTCTCTTCCTTACCGGTAGGGCAATCTTCTCTTATGGCCTTCACCTCCCGCCCGGCCCGGAAATAGAACCCAGCCCTCTTCTGATCCATTCATTTCTGAAAGCAGGGGATCCAGAGCCCCTTCTATTGCATAACCTAAAAAAGCTATAAGCAAAGTACCCAAGTGGTTGCGGAAACGAGACGCTTTGGTTACCGGCGAACGCTTCCAAAGGCGACCCCTTCGAGTTTCCGGCTGTTTCCTAGATTGAAGTAGCCTTTCGTCGCCCGAAAGAATATCAAAGAGCTCGGCCTACCTTTGGTAGGCCTTTGGTGCGCGGAGCCCGGTGACTAAGAAAGAAATTGGTTTGCGCTTGAATTGATGAGGTCGCAAAGAGGGAAGTAGGGCTCCTATTGAAATGAAACGCTTTCCCTCCCTCAAAAGGCGACCAGCTTTCAATACTAGTTGTTACGTTACACTGCCATTTTTCCAATATCATTGAATAGCATGGCCCGGGGCTAAGGTAACTCAAGTGGGAGAGCCGTGTTATGGGTGACCTTATTGCACGGTTCAGAGAGCACTTGTGTATGTGATGCAAGTGAACGTGTACGAAAAAGCTGTCGTAAAGTTTCGTTGTTCGTTCCGTCGTCGACCCTATCTATGTTTCTACGATGGCCCAAGAACACGCTTATTCTTCAGCCGTAGAGAAACTTTTGAATTGCGAGGTACCATTACGAGCTCAATATATACGAGTGTTATTCCGTGAAATAACTCGAATTTCAAATCATTCACTTGCTTTAACTACTCATGCTATGGATGTGGGAGCATTAACTCCGTTCCTGTGGGCTTTTGAGGAGCGGGAGAAATTGTTGGAATTCTATGAAAGAGTATCGGGAGCCAGGATGCATGCCAGTTTCATACGACCAGGTGGAGTGGCACAAGATCTGCCTCTTGGCTTATGTCGAGATATTGATTCCTCCACACAACAATTTTCTTCTCGTATCGACGAATTAGAAGAGATGTCAACCGGCAACCGTATCTGGAAACAACGATTAGTGGATATTGGTACTGTCACTGCACAGCAAGCAAAGGATTGGGGATTCAGTGGTGTAATGTTAAGAGGTCGTGCGACATGAAGACATTGATAGCAATATGGGGGAAGTTCCCATCAGGCAACAACGGTTCTGCCTGACCCTACTTAAGCATGCATATTTTGTCAGTGAAGACTTGGTGTGAAGCCTTGGAGCTTACGTTAGAAGAGCAAAAGGCCCGGGGCTAGGGTGAGCTGAGGGGGGACAGCGTAAGTGAGCGAATGTGTGTAAGCCCAGTCAAACATGACTGTTCTAGGCGGGGCGGGCCGCCCACCTTCGAATGGTGTTGGTCCTACGGACCGTGAACGGATTTCGCTTCTGGCCTCTGGGCACGTCTACACCGCATGAGTTCACCGGGGTGGAGCACGGTCCGCCAAAATCGGCATAGGTTAGGTGCTATTGATGGAACATGGTAAGCCTATTTTCTCCATATGGAAGTGCTGCAGGCACATAGAGATGTGGGTAGAGGAAGCCTCAAAAAGCGAAGGCCGAGCTGTAGGTTACGTGACCTG